CCAACATTCGGTTGACTTAGCCTTCTCCGTCCCCCTTCACCAACAATAAACAGTACAGGAATATTAACCTGTTATCCATCGATTACGCTTTTCAGCCTCACCTTAGGCCCTGACTAACTCTCCGCGGACGAGCCTTCCGGAGAAACCCTTAGGTTTTCGGGGCATTGGATTCTCACCAATGTTTTCGCTACTCAAGCTGACATTCTCACTTCTACTTCGTCCACGCCCGTTTTCACTAACGCTTCAATCTAATGTAGAACGCTCCCCTACCGATATTTTTTTACATCTTACAGCTTCGGCAAACTACTTAGTCCCATTCATTTTCGGCGCAGGACCACTCGAACAGTGAGCTATTACGCACTCTTTAAAGGATTGCTGCTTCTGGGCAAACCTCCTGATTGTCTCTGCAGTCCCACCTCCTTTATCACTTAGTAGTTATTTAGGGGCCTTAACTGGTAATCTGGGCTGTTTCCCTTTTGACATTGAAGCTTATCCCCCAATGTCTCACTGGCTAATTAAACGTCTTAGTATTCAGAGTTTGCCTTGATTTGGTACCACTCTCGCAGCCCGCACCAAAACAGTAGCTTTACCCCTAAGAAGAAACATTAACCGCTGCGCCTCAACGCATTTCGGGGAGATCCAGCTAGCTCCGGATTCGATTGGAATTTCACCCCTAACCACAACTCATCCGCTGTTTTTTCAACAACAGTCGGTTCGTACCTCCACTTAGTGTTACCTAAGCTTCACACTGGCCATGGTTAGATCATCCGGGTTCGGGTCTGTAAATTATGACTYAAAGCTCTTATCAAGCTCGCTTTCACTATGGCTCCTATATTTTCTTAGTATTAACCTTGCCATAACCTACAAGTCGCCAGCTCATTCTTCAACAGGCACGAAGTCGAGCGTTAAGTCGCTCTTCAACTGCTTGTAAACTYACGATTTCATGTTCTATTTCACTCCCCTCCCGGGGTTCTTTTCACCATTCCCTCACGGTACTGATTCACTATCGGTTATCTAGTAATATTTAGTCTTACGAGGTGGTCCTCGTTCCTTCAAAAGGGGTTTCACGTGTCCCTCTCTACTCGGGGTCAAATAAAAAATGCTTATATTTTCAATTACAGGACTTTCACCTTCTCTGGTACAATATTCCAATTGYTTCATTTAATAACTACATTTATMCAGTTATTGCCCCACAACCCTCYATATCTTAATAGAGTTTAGACTGTTAACGTTTCGCTCGCCGCTACTATGATAATCGCGTTTGCTTTCCTTTCCTCTAGTTACTAAGATGTTTCAATTCACTAGGTTTGCTCTTTCTCCTTTATTTTATTCAAGGAGTAGTTCAAGAAGTTTCCTTATTCGGGTACTCTCGGATCAAAACTTGCTTCCAGTTCCCCGAGATATTTCGTTGGTAGCCACGCCCTTCATCGCTTCTAGACACCAAGGTATCCGTCGTAAGCTCTTGTTCGCTTGACTTTTTGTACTTAATAAATATTCAATTTTCAAATCTTTGTTTTTTATTCGTGGTCAGACTAAAAGCCTGAAATCAGATTAAAAGTGTGAAAATAAGCTAATAAATTCAATTGCATTAATAAATACATTGATAAATTTCCTTTATAGGAGGTGATCCAGCCGCACCTTCCAGTACGGCTACCTTGTTACGACTTCACCCCAGTCACTAGCCCTACCTTAGACGTCGTTCTCCAAACGGTTAAACTAACGGTATCGGGTATGACCAGCTCCCATGGTGTGACGGGCGGTGTGTACAAGGCCCGGGAACGAATTCACCGCTGTATGGCTGACCAGCGATTACTAGCGATTCCAACTTCATGTAGGCGAGTTTCAGCCTACAATCCGAACTTAGRCAAAGTTTATGAGATTAGCTAGTTCTCGCGAATTTGCAACTCTTTGTCTTTGTCATTGTAGCACGTGTGTAGCCCAGAACATAAGGGGCATGCTGACTTGACGTCATCCTCACCTTCCTCCGGTTTATCACCGGCAGTCTTTCTAGAAACCCCAATAAATTGGCAACTAAAAACGAGGGTTGCGCTCGTTGCGGGACTTAACCCAACATCTCACGACACGAGCTGACGACAGCCATGCACCACCTGTATCTACATTCCCGAAGGCACTCTTCTATCTCCAGAAGATTCGTAGTATGTCAAGTTCTGGTAAGGTTCTTCGCGTTGCATCGAATTAAACCACATGCTCCACCGCTTGTGCGGGCCCCCGTCAATTCCTTTGAGTTTCACCCTTGCGAGCGTACTCCCCAGGCGGGGTACTTAACGCGTTAGCTACGGTACTGTATATAAAACACAACACCTAGTACCCATCGTTTACGGCTAGGACTACAGGGGTATCTAATCCCTTTTGCTCCCCTAGCTTTCGCCTCTCAGTGTCAGTAATGGCCCAGTAGAGCGCTTTCGCCACCGGTGTTCTTTCTAATATCTACGCATTTCACCACTACACTAGAAATTCCCTCTACCCCTACCATACTCAAGTTTAATAGTTTTCATCGCTTTCCTAGGGTTAAGCCCTAGTCTTTAACAACGAACTTACTAAACAACCTACAGGCGCTTTACGCCCAATGATTCCGGATAACGCTTGCATCCCCCGTATTACCGCGGCTGCTGGCACGGAGTTAGCCGATGCTTATTCTTCAAGTACCGTCAGAGCTTCTTTCTTGAAAAAAGAGGTTTACAGACCAAAATCCTTCATCCCTCACGCGGTATTGCTCCGTCAGGCTTTCGCCCATTGCGGAAAATTCCTCACTGCTGCCTCCCGGAGGAGTCTGGGCCGTGTCTCAGTCCCAGTGTGGCTGATCATTCTCTCAAACCAGCTACTGATCGTGGCCTTGGTAGGCCATTACCCTACCAACAAGCTAATCAGGCGCGAGCTCATCCTTAGGCAGTCGAAACTTTTCACCTCTCGGCATATGAGGACTTAGCTGCCGTTTCCAACAGTTATTCCTCTCCTAAGGGCAGATTCTCACGTATTACGCACCCGTTCGCCACTAGAGTTAAAAACTCTCGTTCGACTTGCATGTGTTAAGCATACCGCCAGCGTTCATCCTGAGCCAGGATCAAACTCTCCATGGTATTCAAATAGTTTTTTCAAACAACTCATAAATTTTTAATCTGATAACTATAATAATCACTGATTATTTAATGTGTCAAGAGAAAATTATCTATGTTACTTTTTACCTTTTTTTTCCCAGAACTATAGCCTTATCTTGTCTCTTGTCACCTTAATATTAATTAAGGATTCGTTTTTACTCCTATTTAAGACCTATTGTAGTTTTTTAACTCAGATAGGTGCTTTAACTACTAATTTAGTAATTATATACTATATAGGCCTAGAGGGACTTGAACCCTCGACATTTAGAATCGGAATCTACTACTCTTTCCACTGAGCTATAGGCCTATAGTCTACTTCGTTTCGTTTAATGTGTTTCAAGTTTCATCTGATCTTTGATAGTTTTAAGACCTTGTACTCTTTTTTATCCGTTTTTTCTTCCAGTCATTAGAGGCCTTCGTTACTTCTTGTAAGATAAGTTCCCTTTCATGCTCTAAAATCCACGGCTTAGAATCTAATTCAAGTCGAATTACTTCCCACGCATCATTTCTTGGCCAGAAATAATAACTTGTTAAAGGTAAATTACCTTTATTCAAAATTTGATCGATGGCTATTCCTAATACATCGTTAAGCCAAAGGGTTTTAATTTGAAATTTTTCTTTTTTTTTACACATAAAGCTTTTATCCGCAACACCTTATATATTAAACAATTGATTATTAACTGTTATAGATTTTTGCCTGAACAGAAAAGGTGTGGCAAAATCTTATTTCAAAATTAAATTAATTTAAATAATTTTTGCCTTTGCTAAGATGTTTTTTACTGTTTCCGTGGGTTGTGCGCCTGACTTTAAACGAAAGATAATTTTATCATATTTTAAATGTGTTTCACTTGTAATCGGATTGTAAAATCCTAGCTCTTCTATTACTTTACCGTCTCGTTTAGTACGGCTATCCATGGCAACGATTCGGTAACAGGGTTGTCCTTTTCGTCCATAGCGCTTTAATCTTAGCTTTAACATAGCTTTTAATTATTATGATTATTAGTGATTTGATTATTATTTTAGGCTATTTCGACAACGCCGACTTAGATTGCTAGCCTTTTACGACCTTTGCGACGTCGACCGTTAAGGATTCGACGTCCTGATTTAGAAGCCATACGCGCTCTAAAGCCAGATGTTCTAATTTTCTTTATCCGTGTTCCATGAAGTGTTCTTTGTGTCATCTTTGTACCTAATTTGTCATTTAAGAAATACTTTTTGTCCTTACCAACTTGACTTTCGCATTCCTGGAATTAGTCCCTCGTGCGCCATTTCTCTTAAAACATGGCGGGATAAACCAAAATCGCTGTAATAAGCCCGACTACGACCTGTAGCCCAACAACGATTTCTTTTTCTTACCGGTGAAGAATTCTTGGGTAACTTTTCTAACTTTTTATAAATATCTAATTTTTCTCTATACGTCGGAGCGTTTTTCAGCTCGTTTTTTAAAAATTCTCTCTTGTTTGAATATTTCAAACATAAAAGCTCGCGCTTTTTTTCTCTTTGAATCATACTTTGTTTAGCCATGGATCTATATTGTAATATAAAAGGTATGGTGTGATCATATTTAAAGAAATACGATTTCTGTTAATACGTCTAACTCTCAAAAAGTTTATTCCACCTTTGTTCATTAGTCAAAGTTTTTTGTCTTTATTGAATAAATTTTTTCCATTTAAACGTAGCATATTTTTTACTGAATCAATGAGTCAAAAGAATGATAATTTTATTGATAAAACCTTTACAGTTTTGGCAGACATCTTGTTAAAAGCCTTACCTGCTACTAAAGAAGAAAAAAAAGCTTTCTCTTATTATCGTTACGGAATGTCAGCTCAGTCTAATGGTGATTACGCCGAGGCCCTTGAAAACTATTATGAGGCATTAAAAATGGAAGAAGACCCATTTGATCGTAGCTATATATTGTATAACATAGGTTTAATTTATGGTAATAACGGTGACTACGCAAAAGCTCTAGAGTATTACCAGCAAGCTTTGGATTTGAATCCTCGTTTACCACAAGCTTTAAATAATGTCGCTGTAATTTACCACTATCAAGGGACCAAATTTTCGGAGAAAAAAGAGTATGAACAGGCTCAGACTAACTTTGATAAAGCAGCCGATTATTGGAGAAAAGCAATTAGATTAGCACCAAATAATTACATTGAAGCCCAAAACTGGCTAAAAATTACAGGTAAGTTAGCCTCAAACGAAAAAATTTAATATACTGATTAAGAAACTTGGTACTATAATTTTTATAGAAAGCTGTTAAGAAATATCATGCTTATTTCTGTTTTAGGTAAAAATTTCTAAAAAAGCAGACATAAGTTCATCTATAGTTAAAACTTTATACATAATACTTATGACTATTGCAATTGGACAAAAACAAGATCGAGGTGTATTTGATCTTATCGATGACTGGCTAAAGCGTGACCGCTTCGTTTTCGTAGGTTGGTCTGGTCTGTTACTATTCCCATGTGCGTTCTTAGCTGTTGGTGGTTGGCTAACAGGTATCACGTTTGTTACTTCTTGGTATACACACGGTCTAGCAAGTTCATTTCTAGAGGGTTGTAATTTCCTAACTGCAGCTGTTTCTACTCCTGCGAACAGTATGGGACACTCACTTCTTTTACTGTGGGGTCCAGAGGCACAAGGTGATATCACACGTTGGTTCCAAATTGGTGGTCTTTGGACATTTGTTGCACTTCATGGTTCATTTGGTGTAATCGGTTTCTGTTTACGCCAATTTGAGATTGCACGTCTTGTAGGTATTCGTCCTTACAACGCGATTGCATTTTCAGGACCGATTGCTGTCTTCGTTACAGTTTTCTTAGTTTACCCACTAGGTCAAGCTAGCTGGTTCTTCGCTCCAAGCTTTGGTGTTGCAGCTATTTTCCGCTTCCTTCTTTTCTTACAAGGATTCCATAACTGGACACTTAACCCATTTCATATGATGGGTGTTGCTGGTATTTTAGGTGGTGCTTTACTTTGTGCTATCCATGGTGCAACAGTAGAAAACACTCTATTCGAAGATGGAGATGCTGCAAACACGTTCCGTGCATTCACACCAACTCAGTCAGAAGAAACTTACTCAATGGTTACTGCTAACCGTTTCTGGTCGCAAATTTTTGGTGTAGCTTTTTCAAACAAGCGTTGGTTACACTTCTTTATGCTTTTTGTACCAGTAGCTGGTATGTGGACAAGCTCACTAGGTATTGTAGGTTTAGCTCTAAACCTTCGTTCATATGACTTTGTTTCACAGGAGCTTAGAGCAGCGGAAGATCCGGAGTTCGAGACTTTCTACACTAAGAACAACTTACTAAACGAAGGTATCCGTTCTTGGATGGCTGCGCAAGATCAACCTCACGAAAACTTTATCTTCCCAGAGGAGGTTTTACCACGTGGAAACGCCCTTTAACACAATAATCGCAGGCCGTGATATCGAGTCAACAGGATTCGCATGGTGGTCTGGAAATGCCCGTTTAATTAATGTATCAGGTAAATTATTAGGCGCACACGTTGCGCACGCTGGTCTAATGGTTTTCTGGTGTGGTGCTATGACTTTATTCGAAGTTGCTCACTACATTCCAGAAAAGCCTCTATATGAGCAAGGTTGTATTTTAATTCCACATCTAACAACGTTAGGTTGGGGTGTTGGCCCTGGCGGTGAAGTGACTGACGTTTACCCATTCTTTGTTGTGGGTGTTTTACATCTAATTTCATCTGCAGTACTTGGGTTTGGTGGCGTATACCATTCACTGATTGGCCCAGATACACTTGAGGAATCATTTCCATTCTTTGGTTATGATTGGCGAGATAAGAATAAAATGACAACAATTCTTGGGATTCATTTAATCCTTCTAGGTATTGGTTCATTCTTGCTTGTAGCAAAAGCATGTTTTGTTGGAGGTCTTTATGATACTTGGGCACCTGGTGGTGGTGACGTTCGTATCGTAACAGCACCTACTCTGAATCCACTAATCATCTTTGGTTATGTTTTAAAATCACCTTTTGGTGGTGATGGTTGGATCATTAGTGTTAATAACCTTGAAGATCTTGTTGGAGGTCACATCTGGTTAGGATTCCTATGTGTTGTTGGTGGTATCTGGCATATTCTAACAAAACCATTTGCTTGGGCTCGTCGTACATTTGTATGGTCAGGTGAAGCATACCTTTCGTACAGTTTAGCAGCACTTTCTGTAATGGGACTTACAGCTTCTGTGTTCGTTTGGTATAACAACACGGCATATCCAAGTGAGTTTTTCGGTCCAACAGGTCCAGAAGCATCTCAGTCACAAGCATTTACTTTCCTTGTACGTGACCAACGTTTAGGTGCGAATGTTGCATCTGCACAAGGTCCAACAGGTTTAGGTAAGTATCTAATGAGATCACCAAGTGGTGAAATCATCTTTGGTGGAGAAACAATGCGTTTCTGGGATATGCGTGCACCATGGGTTGAGCCACTACGTGGTCCAAACGGCCTTGATTTAAACAAAATCAGAAACGATATTCAGCCATGGCAAGAGCGACGTGCAGCTGAGTACATGACTCACGCACCTTTAGGTGCGCTAAACTCAGTTGGTGGTGTAGCTACAGAAATTAACTCCGTTAACTACGTTTCACCGCGTTCGTGGCTAACAACTTCTCACTTTTTCCTAGGATTTTTCCTATGGGTTGGGCATCTATGGCATGCTGGACGTGCGCGTGCAGCCGCAGCTGGCTTTGAGAAAGGAATTAACCGAGAGAACGAACCAGTTTTATCGATGCGTCCTTTAGATTAGGGTCCTTGATTTTTCATATTTTAGGATATAGTTTTTTCAGCTATCCTAACAAAAAAAATACAACTTTCGAATGAAAGTTGTATTTTTTTTTAGCTTTTCTTATTGTACGTACTCCTTTTAAAGGGATGATCCTAATCCAGAATATGAACCAAAGAAAAACAGTGTTAATAATCCTAAAGCTGCTAAACCGCCTACGGTTGCTACCATCCAAAGTGGTACTCTTCCAATATCAGACATACTCTATTAATACGTTCTAAAAAATAGTTGTTTCTTTTTAATCTTTGTACAGTTACGTTAGGCAACAATCTTAACCCTGTCAGCTCAAAATTGAATTTCTTAGTTAAAGAAATAACTTGAGAATAAAACCGCTAAAACAAAGATCAGAAGTAAACCCCAGTATAGTGATGTACGGTTTAATTCGACTGGTTGTTTATTTGGATTCGGTGCACTCATGATAATATATTTCTTTTATCGTTGAATAAATTGCATTGATGTAATAGCCCCAAGGAAAAATACCGTTGGTACAGCTAAAGCGTGTATTGTAAGCCAGCGAAAAGTGAAAATCGGGTAAGCTACCGGTTGATTTGTGTTAATCATTAAAACTTCTTATAAGCCCTTTAATTTTATAATCCTTTAGTTAAATCTTCTAGCTCTTGTTTAGCGCTAAAACGATCATTTACAAGCGGAATTTGCTGACGATCTTGAGTGAAATATTCGTTTGGTCGTGGTGTACCAAACGCGTCGTATGCTAAACCGGTACTAACAAATAAAAACCCCGCTACAAATAGTGATGGGATTGTAATACTATGGATAATCCAATAACGAATACTTGTAATAATATCTGAAAAAGGTCTTTCTCCTGTTGATCCTCCTGACACGACTCTTTCTCCTTTTAAAATGTAAAGTTAAGTATTTTACTAAAAACTTTAGTAAAAAATGACTGCAAAAACTTTAGGAAACAAACGACTTATTATTTAAGGTAATCTAGTCTGGTTGTTCCGTAAAAGTATTTTAACGATCATTGATATGACCGATTTAAGTTTATTATACTACGTTTTTCTTATTTTTATTTTTAATCTTTTAAAACAAATAAAATTAAATTCTAGAAACATTTGTCTACTTTTTTATTAAAACCTACTAAAAGCGGGTAGCGAGAATCGAACTCGCATCATTAGCTTGGAAGGCTAAGGTTCTACCACTAAACTATACCCGCTTTACCAAAATGTAACACACGTTCTAGCAATCATCAACTAAACTAAAGCTTTTGTATTCTTTGAGGCTAATTCTGGTTAAACCTGAACCAATAATTTATTTAATGTATCCTTACTTTCTATTAATGGATTAGCTATACTCTGATCTCCTAAAAAGAGTAAAGATTTCTGGGAATATCTTTCATTTACCGCGACAACTGTAACTTAACTATCGTGACAAATCACTCTTTATCTCTATTTATAAAGTTCTGTAAAAGGTTATTGCATCTGGCTGGACTTGAACCAGCGACGTCTCATTGAGAAGCGGATTATGAGTCCGGTGCCTTCGACCACTTGGCTACAGATGCAATTGGCAGGCAAATGGAGCTGGTGGGAATTGAACCCACGTCCATTTTAGCTTCCTCAAGACTTCTTTGCTACAAAATAATAAGCATTTATATATCGATTTATACCGTAGTGTACTTACGGTGGAACTTATCCTAAATTTAGCATTTATTCTAAAAGACTTACTTTAAAAGTAAGCAAATGTCCTTGTTTCGGCTTGATTGTCGAATCCATAACAGCCCCTTTTCTCTATTGGAGTATTGTAAAATAGTATTATTTATTTTGTAAAGTCTTCTTGTTTAAATTAATAGTATTAGTTGACACTTTTCATGTTGCTTAGTACATTAATGGGCATGGGTCGATGCCCGAGTGGTTAATGGGGACGGATTGTAAATCCGTTAGCATAGCTTACGTTGGTTCAAATCCAACTCGGCCCATTTTTTACGTTATGAAGTTAACTAGTGTTTTAAAGGCTAACGTATTAAGTTCTTTTTCGCTCACTCCATAGCTGGATATATCAGAGTTAGTTTTTCCGGCGTTACTAAAGTACAGATATTTAAATTTTGCGAGATATTTTGTAGCTAGAGCTATATCTGGTTTTTTTCTATCGACATCAACTATTGCGTTTCCTAGTGATGCAAGAATTTGATATCCTACCTTTTCACAGCTTCTGTATAATTCTCTCGAAAGTGTACCTTTATCCAAGTTCATGTTGTAAGAAGATCTATTAGTTTTTTTATCTAGGAGTTGCGTTATTTCGTTTTCTTGCTTAGTAGGCAGGTCAAGTAGTGTTTTAAAACAATGCATTAGAAAAAAATTACCAGGAAGGTCTAATTTGTTTTGAGCTTTCATAACTTGGTTGATTACGTTGTAGGCTTTTTTAGTCTAAAAATGTTCAATTTCTGGCAATGCCAAATTAACTGTCTACTATCGTAATCACGCGAGGCATAATTACGATAGTAGACAGTTAATTGGTAATTTTAACCTATTCGTTAGTAATAGATTTTACCGCCGCCCCACTTTTCGTTTACGACTTTAGGTTGTGTTAAGATATGACCTGAAATAGCAAACAGGTCTTCATCTGTTAAAGTTCGCATTTTTGGGAAAATATCAGCACTTTTGATACTAGGGTGTGTTTCAGAAATTGAGTCTGTTCCATCGTAGCTCATTGGATCTTTTAAGTATGCTACTAGACTTGTAATACTATCACGAGGTGGTGTTGCTAAACTAAGCGCTTCAACATCTAACCCCACATTTGGATTAGTTTTAGTTAAGCCACCTACATGGCATGTTCCACAAGCGTTATTAAAAAGCCTTTTTCCACGCTTCACCTGCTCAGGTGTAAGAACAACCGTGTTACCTTTTGGGTCTAGCGTTACAGTTCTTGTATCTTCATCTAGCTCTAGAGCGTTCGCTGGCGCATTTTGAATATTGAAAATAAATGCTACGAGAATACTCCCTATTAAAAATTTGTTTTTTAACACCATAATTTATAAATATATATGTTCTGTCCTTATTGTGAACAATAAAAAAAATGTCGTTTAACTTTTACCTACAATTGTAGTTTATATAAGCAAATAACTTATACTCATACACGTTGCAAAAAAGTTGGTAAAACGATTTTAGGTACGTCTTTATTTAGTCAAATGTGTTTCGACCACTGAACTTAACGTTTACTGGCTGCTTATTTTTTCCAATTGAGTGATCAACGTTACCTACACCGATACGACCCTCATTTAACTTCTCTGGAAATACACCATCTTTAGGGTGTAAATATTGGATTTCGCTATTTGGAAAAATTCGGTAGATTTTGTAATCTTGGATTTTAAAACCCGTTCGTAATTGTGAGCCAAGTGCTAGGCATTGTTCTTTCTTTGCCAAATATAAAAGGTTTTCACCTTTTTGCATAATCGCTGAACCGCTCGTAGGCATTTCGAAAACCTGTTCTTTTTTACTTGTCCAAGTAATCGCATATTTTTCTTCCGTCTCAGCTGCGCGTAGCCATCCGCCAGTACTACCTCCAAATGTTGGAGATGGAATTTGTAGATTTAGTATATCTGTTGACATAAGTATGTGTTTACAAAAGCTTGCTTTTACATGTTAATATATAAATATTCTAGCCTATTTTTTTTAATTAGTTTAAAAAACTTATAGAAATAGAAATTTAAGTGCACACTCTGTTTTTAACTATTTTCATCATTGTAACATATATTTAAATTCCAACTACTGAAATGATATGGGCTTGAATGTGTTGTTCTTCTTTAGTGGGTTCTTCATTGCTAATATAATAGATACCACCCTTGGCCTTCTATACAATATCCCGTTTGTCTCTGCGACCTGTATCGTCTTTTTTTTCGAAGAATTTAGCAAGATCTATTATAGGTCTTTAAATCGAAAACCTTTTCGTGCTTTACAAAGCATTAATGATATAATGGAATTATTAGATCGAGTGAATTTTACAAAAATGGGTATAATCTACGGTTTGCTTGTGGATGCTTTTAAACTTGGCAGTTAGTTTATAAGATGCAATTTTTTGTAAAGTTAGTATTTTTTTAATACGATCCTTATCATTATTAAATTTAAGTTCTGTAACTTTTTTATGATTACTGACGGTCAAATTTTTTTAGCACTTGCGGTAGCATTAACTGCTGCTATTTTTGCAATTGGGTTAGGTAGACAATTATATGTATAAATTATAATTTAACTAGTTTATACATTAAGTACTCTTCGTACTAAGGCGAATTAAAGTAAAATGCTTAATAAGTTAAACTTATTAAGCATTTTACTTTAATTTGCTTCGGCGTATCTTCTTAACACGAGGCGAATCGAACCTTCTGCTGTATTTTCTGTTTGAATAAACTGGAAGTTCTGCTGTTCGCTCATTTGAACAATTGAATTGTACGCGTAGCGTTGTGTAATTTGGTTTAAAAATTTATCGATAGACTGGGGTTGCGACCAGTACATCAAATCTGCTACAAACTCGTATTCCGATCCGTTCCACTTAAAACCTAAGTCAAAATTATTGTCTTGCTTAATTACGATTTCAGCTTGGTACTGCTGACCATTGTAACCTTTAACGGTTTGCTCTTCTGTACTCCAAGCAAGCTTTAAGTCAGATAAACTCTTTTTAAGTGTTCTTAGATCGTAAAGCTTAGTCTTAATTTTAGTAAAATGAGACATCGCGACAATGATTATTGATTATTTTCTGCTTGTTCAGTTTGAAATGGCTACCAAAAATTAAAGTGGCTTCGATTCATATAACACAATTTTAACACAAGATCGTTTACTAATATCTATAAACAGATGTCTAGCTTTATGTGTTTGTGTCAAAAAAATCTGGGTTTAAGCGATAATAAAATTGTAAATTAAACTAAAAAGCGCATAAATGCTTCTCGCTGATGATTTGGATCAATTATTGCAAATATTGCCAGATTTTGTTGGTAAACCAATAAAAAAAATGGATCGTCATTTCCAATTATTTGAGATTGTTTTAGATATTGGGCGACGGCCCGAAGCCCGACTATCCACCGGTGTTATTTACCTCTCTTACCGAACAATCGTTTGGCAAGACTTAGAGTATATTTTGAAACGCCTTGGAAAATTCAGTGGCGATAATAGAGCTGGTATCGAAAAAACATTACATCGTATCAGTGCTTTAAAGAACAGAAAAGGGGGAGTCATAGGCCTGACATGCCGAATTGGTCGTGCTGTGTTTGGTACAATCGGTGTAATTTGTGATCTTTTGGAAAAGAAGAAATCTATTCTACTTTTAGGCCGGCCTGGCGTTGGCAAAACGACAGCTATACGAGAAATTGCTCGTGTTCTATCTGATGATCTGAAACAACGCGTTGTTATAATCGATACCTCAAATGAAATTGCTGGTGATGGTGATTTACCTCACCCTTCAATTGGTCGTGCAAGACGAATGCAAGTATCAAACCCGCAAAGCCAGCATCAAGTTATGATTGAAGCAGTTGAGAATCATATGCCGGAAATCATAATTATTGACGAAATTGGTACCGAGCTTGAAGCTGCTGCAGCTCGTACTATTGCTGAACGGGGGGTTCAACTTGTTGGAACAGCTCACGGCAGCGCCCTACATAATCTTGTAAAAAACCCCATACTAACTGATTTAGTTGGGGGTATTCAATATGTTACATTAGGTGATGAGGAGGCTCGCCGACGTGGTTCATCAAAAAGTATTTTAGAGAGAAAAGCCTTACCGACTTTTGAGGTTGCGATTGAGATTCATGATCCGAACACTTGGATTATCCATGAGAGTATAGAGCAATCTGTTGATCTACTTCTTCAAGGACAAAATTTACAACTTCAGTGTCGCTTTTTATCAAAATCCGCAAACTCAATTAACGGTAATATAATGCCTCTCCAACGTGGATTAGAGACATCTAATTCTGAAAAAAACTATTTTAAACAGGATCATCAAAACCTTACGACGTTAGGTCGTGATATAGTCTCGTTACGCTCGACCAAAAATGCAAAACTAAGATTAGCAAATAAAAAAAAACCAGGCGATAGTCTTCGTTATTTATATGCTTATGGTATCAATATTCAAGATTTACGATCTTTAATCAAGACATTGCATCTTCCTATACTTATTACGCGTGATATACAGTATGCTGACGCTATCATAGCTTTAAGTAATTTAATCAAAAATAATAAAAAACTAAGGCAAATTTCAAACTCGCGCAATCTACCGATTTACATTACGCAAAATAATAATTTACTGCAAATTTCTCAAGTTTTAAAACAAGTTCTAAGTAAGTCAAAGCTACAATGTATTTCAACAACGAAAGAAGAAGACCGTATTATTTCTGTATCGGATAAAATTTTATCCCCATTAGAAGAATTGCATCTAGCCGTAGAAGAAATTATTCTTTATCGTAAATGTGGTGTAGATCTACTCCCACGAACTCAGGCAATACGTAAGTTACAACACGAAGGTGTTCATCATTATCATTTAGTAAGTAAAAGTGTTGGAAAAGGTGAAAATCGGAGGGTTCGAATTTATTCTACCTAACATTTATCTACTCTCATATAAAAGTCATATAAAAGGTGGTACAGTTACATATACCACTGAAATAGAAAGAACAAAAAGTTATGTTTCTTAATTTACAAGAAGAATACAAAAAAACTGATATTCAGGCTGTTATTGACCAACTAGAGCAAGATCTTGTTGGTTTAGCGCCAGTAAAATCAAGAATTAAAGAAATTGCGGCTTTACTTTTAGTGCAACGCCTAAGAAAAACTTTAGGCCTTGGTATGGGTTCTGCACCTGTTGGTCTTCATATGTCTTTTACAGGTAGCCCAGGAACAGGTAAAACTGCTGTAGCAACAAGAATGGCCGACATTTTATATAAATTAGGCTATATTCGTAAGGGCCATTTAATCACAGTCACACGTGACGATCTGGTAGGTCAATACATCGGTCATACGGCACCAAAAACAAAAGAAGTCTTAAAGCGCGCAATGGGGGGAGTGCTATTTATTGATGAGGCTTACTACCTGTATAAACCTGATAATGAAAGAGATTACGGAGCTGAAGCGATTGAGATCCTACTTCAGGTAATGGAAAACCAGCGTGAAGACTTAGTCGTAATTTTCGCCGGTTATAAAGATAGAATGGACAGCTTCTATGAGTCGAATCCAGGCTTGTCTTCACGTGTTGCTAATCACATTGATTTTCCCGATTACACTCCCGATGAACTACTTCAGATTGCTCGGCTAATGTTAGAAGAACAACAGTATAGATTAACGCAAGAGGCTGAACAACTTCTTTTAGAGTATATCCAACGACGTAAAGAATTACCTTTATTTGCTAATGCAAGAACGATTACTAATGCTATTGACGCAGCCCGAATGCGACATGCTAACCGTATGTTCAACTCTGGCAACCGGGTTTTAACAAAATCAGACTTAGTAACAATTGAAGCAGAAGATGTTCGTAACAGTAGTCTATTTGACGAAGTTGCCAAGTAATTTATTTATTAATAGCTATTTATTATAATCATGGTTGAAGTATTATTATCTGGTCTGGTTTTAGGTCTTGTTCCTGTAACAATTACGGGCTTATTTGTAGCAGCTTATTTACAATATAGACGCGGAAACCAGTTTGGTCTTTAATTAACTCTAAAAGAACCACTATCAGATCTCTCTGATAGTGGTTTTTATTTGGGTATTTTTTTGTTTTATACTCTTCCTACCGTTGCTCCATGAAAACTCGTGATCGCATTAGTAAATAGACAACACGATGACGGATTTGAATCAACATTGTTACAAATAAGTTATAGGATTCTTTTTTATACTCTGTTAATGGATCACGTTGGCCATATGCACGCCAGCGAATTGAATCTTTTAATGCTGTAATTTTCTGTAGGTGTTCTTGCCAAGCTTTGTCGACTTGTTGTAAAAGAAATGACCGTTCTAACTCGCGCATTAGTCCGTTTTCAATAGTTTCAAGCTGCAATTCTTTTAATGCGTAAAGAACCTCAAACGATTGTTTTAGAGCTATGTCTATTTGCTCAATTTCTACTTCTTTTTTTGCTAGTCCAAAATTGTAATGAAGACCCGTTATTTGATTTACTGAATGATAGAAAAGGTTTTTTCTGTCACCTAAGAAATCACTATTTTTTGTAGCAATTGAAATGTCGTATAAAGTTCTTTCACCATACTCGATGATCCAATCTCGTAAGCTTACAGCTTCTAGTACCCGCTTTCTTTCTGTATATATACCATTTCGCTGTATATTCAAAGCTTCATCGTATTCGAAAAGCTGTTTACGAGCATCAAAATAGTAGCTTTCGATCTTTTTTTGGGCTGAATCTAAACTTTTGTTTAATATTGAAGATTGGATAGGTGTGTCGTCATCTAGCCCCAAGTTTTCCATCATACTTACAATATTTTCTCCACCGAATAACCTTACTATTCTATCATCCAAACTCAAAAACATACGTGAGGAGCCTTTGTCTCCTTGTCGGCCTGAGCGACCACGAAGCTGGTTATCTATTCGTCTGGATTCATGCCTTTCGGTACCGATTACGTGAAGACCACCAAGCTCTGCTACCTTTATTTTTTGGCTTTCCTGAAATTTCAACTGTTCCTCAATTATTCCATGTAATAAGGTACCAAACTCATATACTATATTATCACTCGCGTCGTCTAAGTTCTCATTGTTTAAAACTGCTTCTAGTTTTTGGATGTTTATTTCATCTTTAAACCATGCTTCATCTATTTGCTTGAAAAAAGGTAAAAATTTACCTAAGTGAGTATTTTCTGTTTCATTTCGTAAAAACTCTTCGTAATTTGCGGACGGAAGTTTCTTAATAAATTTTTTTAATTGCGCTTTTATAGAATATTCGACGTTTCCACCTAAAATAATATCGGTTCCCCGTCCTGCCATGTTAGTAGCTATCGTAACTGATTTGAGAGCTCCAGCTTGAGCTATAATATCCGCTTCACTTTCGGCATTTTCAGGTTTAGCATTTAATAGGCGGTAAGGGATACCATACTCCTCTAACAGTGTTGCAAGGAGTTCAGATTTCTCAATTGTTGTTGTTCCAACTAGTATAGGTCTTCCTAACGCGTATATCTCCGCGCACTCGCGCGCAATTGCTTGCCACTTTAAGTATTGGTTCTTATATATTACGTCTGGAAAGTCTTTTCTTTTTAAAGGTCGATGCGTAGGAATAGTAATAGTTTTTAGATTATATATTTTTTCGAACTCACCCTCTTCCGTTTTAGCTGTTCCTGTCATACCTGAAAGTTTCTCATATAAAAGAAATAAGTTTTGGTATGTAATCGATGCTAAAGTTTGTGCCTCATCTTGGATAGGAACATTTTCTTTTGCTTCTACGGCCTGATGTAAGCCGTCTCCCCAGCGTCTTCCCTCCATTGTTCGCCCAGTAAATTCGTCAACAATAATGACTTCCTTTTCACTATTTAATATATAGTGTGTGTTCAACTTAAATAACTCTTTCGCTTTTATGGAGTTCAAAAGGTAAGGTATCCAAGGATCTTCTGCACTATACAGGTCAGAGACGCTTAACGCTTGCTCACAAATTTCTATACCCTCCTCTAGTAACGTTGCATTTTGGTTTTTTTCATCAACCAAGTAGTGAATATCTTTTTGTAAGGCATTAGCTAATTTTGTACTTTTTTTGTACTTGTCAACTGGTGACTTTGTTGGACCTGATATTATAAGTGGTGTACGAGCTTCGTCTATTAATACTGAATCGATTTCATCAACAACACAATAGAAAAAAGGTCGCTGTACTATGTCATTTTTGGTAAATGCTAAATTGTCCCGCAAGTAGTCGAACCCCAGCTCATTATTAGTTAAATAAACCACATCACACTGGTAGTTTTGCTTTCTTTCTTTAGGATCCATTTCACTTTGAATTAAACCAACACTAAGTCCCAAAAACTTGTGTACACGGCCAACATATTCAGCGTCACGTCGAGCTAAATACTCATTGACTGTTATAACATGCACGCCTTTTCCATATAGCGCGTTTAGAAAAGTAGGTAGCAAAGCAACGATCGTTTTTCCTTCTCCTGTCTTCATCTCAGCAATTTGGCCCTCATTTAAGACTAGTCCGCCTACTAACTGAACATCATAATGCCGTATACCTAAAACTCGAAGTGTTGCTTCGCGAACGAGAGAGAAGGCCTCCACTTGTACTTCATTATTTCCACTACCCTCTTGTATAAGTTTTTCTCGAAGCGGTTTTACTAAACTTTTTAATTCTTTATCTCCGAGTTTTTTAAGATCTTTCTCACGGCTATTCATCTTCTCAACTAAATTTTTATATTTACTTGTAGTTGTTGGTAGGCTAAGTTTCAATGAATTTGAAAAGAACATATCTAACATAAACGTTTTTAATTTTTCAGGAAGTTAATCGAATTGATGTTAACAAAAGGGTGAAAACTATGGTAGATTTCGACTAAATAAATCTATTATAAAATGGAAAAACGGTAAGTTTACAAATGGTAAATGGTTAACTCGTAAACATTGTCATTTTGTGTTACTAAGAAGAGATAAAATGAGAGGTGCGTTTTTATCTTTAGTACCTTTTTTTAGTATAATATAATAATTTAGTATACGAGCGTAAAAAGCTCTCGAAACTAAAGGAGTAAAACATGTCAGAGTAGCACCTTTTTTTGTATGTACTTTAAACTTGCACTCAATCTTAGATTGGGTTGCCTGGGACTCGAACCCAGAACTATTCGGTTAAAAGCCGAGTACTCTACCATTGAGTTAGCAACCCTTACATATAGTAAATTAATACTACTGGCTTTTAGTTTAGTTTGCAATAAGATTTGATGTTGGCCTATTTTTTTAGGACTAAAAAACACTAAATGAGCTTATTAAACTTTTTATTTAAAACCTGTATTTCTGGACTAATTTTCAATATGGTGAATTTTAAAAGTTTCCTTCCGAATCTTAAACTAGGTATTCGAAATAAAGTAAAAAATCTTAAGAACAAGGCAAAAAATGCTGCCCAAAATTTTTCAAAAAAAATTTCTGAAGCCAAGAGCAAACCAAGATCCAAACGAAAGTCTTTATTCTTAGGTTTTACCACTGCTCTTGGTATTTTTGGAGTAACATTAGTTGCTTCATCATTACCAGCTGTTGCACAAGACTCCCAGATAAAAAGGCCTAAGACTAACAACTTGACGTCAAGTGAAGATATTCTCAACGCAGTGTCTAGTGCGGCCGCAACTGTATATATATTTTAGCCGTTAGTTCCAGTTCTTTTATGATTGGCGCAGCACTTGGTCTACTTTTAGGTGTTGGTATTTTAAAAGCTCAAGGGCGATAAATGCATATCCATTTTGGTTTTTTTAGAAAAGTGCAGTAAATAAACTCGCTTTTCTAAGTTTCTATTCTTTTAATTCATTATTGATTTATCTTCAGTTAAACTCAAACCTGCTTATTTGGGAATGAAATTTAGGTGTGTATTATAAAGCTTATTTTATTTACATTATAGAGAATTTTAAGATCATTTCAGAGCAGATTTGATACCTTAATTATTAAATGGAAATATTACAGTTGGTTGCATCAGAATAAGATATCCTTTTAATAGACTGAGTAAGGTTATGGCTCAAGTGAGTAATGAGTAGATTTGAGAGTTGGATATGAAAGGTTAACAATTCTTTTTGCTTTTCGGTTAAACATATACTGTCAAATATTTTATTTAATTCCAATTCGTAGGAGTCAAGTATTTGTTTTCGGTAGATTCTTATTTTCTATATGTTCGATTTCCTCTACTCTTATTCCATTTTCAGCTGGATTATTTCATTGTTGAGTTTAATGAGACCTTCATTAACTTTCTGTTGAGAGACGATAAAAGGAACTCTATAAGTAACCTCATATGCCGTGTTATTCTTGCAAATTAAATCTGTTTTACGGCATTTCACAAGTAACCCGCACTTCGTTAGGCCTCGAAAAATATTCTGGACTGATCGACTATCTGGATTATTTGATCAGCTGTAATATTTTGCCAATATTTTTCTCTTTTTTTTGGTCCAATGTTAATGGAATAATTATTGTATTCTATCTAGTTAAATAACATGAACCGAAAGTTTAAAAATACTTAAATTTACCCTACAGTATAAAAATAGATTCTCCCTAATTTATTACTTTTCTCATCTAATCCGTTTTGCATTAGTTCTTTGTATTGTTTCTTTACTACACCATAAACTAATATAGTAAAGAAACCTATTTTTAAGTAGCTCCAGCTCCAGATTCTAGTCTTTCAAAAGACGATGTAGCTGCTCTCGCTGCTACTAATATAGGGTCGTGAGGTGCCCCAATTATATAACTTGTCCATGTTGCGCTACCTGCAACACACTTGAAGCCCTTTGTATGCCATCCTACACTATGGCATACTGATGCACCTGCAGCAAAAACCCACGCGCCCAACAATGCAATTGGTGCTCCTACTCTGTTGACCGCTAGACTACCAGGCACCATACAAGAAGCGTGGTAAGTGCTTTCTTCAACAGCGCCTGCTAGAAGAAGCGCAACAGTTATATTTACTGCCTAACCAGGCAAACCATCCACTGATGGTAGAGGGTTAGGCATTTCAGATGCTAAAGCCGATGAAGGTTGTATAAATGGTAGACATGAGAGGAGAATAAAACCGAATACTGCTTTACGGGGGTTTATAATTGATTTTACCTTGTTTAATACCGGCTTTATTTTTTGGAAACCCTTATAAGTTCTTTTTGCACCTGCTTTAACTACATTCAAGGCGTGGTCACGTTTACGCAATTTCTTTACAAATTTTTCCAGAGACGGTCCAATTTTGCTAGCCGTAAATATTTTAAATTTATTCATAAATAACGTAAAATTTCCTGATCCGAAATACCTACTAAAGTAGAGGCTGGATTTTGATTAGGTAACTTCAATACTAAACATTTTACTTTATAATCTTTTTTGATTTACAAAAAATTCTAGTGCTGATAAATTATACGAATAAAAGATTTTAAGCTAACATTGATAGGTGAAAAATGCAAAACGATTTAGAAATTTATGAACTGCTGTATCTAGTTGACCCCTATTTTCCTCTAGATGAACTGGAGAAGAAAGTTAATTTCTACGCTCAATTTTTAATGGATCGCGGAAGCGAAGTTATGATTCAGAACAGAGGCAAAAGAAGTCTAAGCTATAAAATTAAAAATTTTGATAACGCAAACTATATTCAAATGACTTATGTGGGTAACCAAAAGCTTACTAATGGTCTAAATTTAGTTATGCGCCGTGATGAAACCATTTTACGTGCACTTACGACGAAAGTTAGTAAGCCTGCACAATTAGCCTAGCAAATATAAAAGCGTTAATTCTTTTTATTTCTACACGTTTTAGGCCTATTTTATCTTGGCTTTATGTAGCTGTTTAAGTTTCGTTGTTTCAAAAGTTAAGCTAATTTCCAATTAGCTTACCAAAAAGAGACTCCCACGTTTACTTTTTAGTTTGACAAAGTTAGATTTTTTAATCTATCATATGCCCATGGTGCTACGCGGGATAGAGCAGTTTGGTAGCTCGTCGGGCTCATAACCCGAAGGTCAATGGTTCAAATCCATTTCCCGCTATTTTTAATACTATTTAAAAACGTGAAAATAATACGAATACTTTCTTGTTTATTTCCTAATTAAGTTTTGCAACTATAAAAATCAATTTGGTGCGAGACTCAACGTACTTTCCACTCTTTCTTTTATTAGATTGGCAAATTTATTTTTTTTCAGTGGTTTTTTTTGCCTAGCTAGAATAATTTTCAAGAGCAATTTAGCCTTTTACAGGGTTCGGAACAAATCAAAGAGTGTCGAGCGATTTGACAACTTCAATAGATAAGAATAAAATACAATCTAATACACCTTTATGGAGCGTCGCCAAGTGGTAAGGCATCGGACTTTGACTCCGCTATTCGTAGGTTCGATCCCTACCGCTCCAGCCAAAATATTTATCAAGGGCTTGTAGCTCAGTGGACTAGAGCACGTGGCTACGAACCACGGTGTCAGGGGTTCGAATCCCTTCTTGCCCGATTTTATAAAAGGTTAAATAGTTTCTTCAGCTTTTTAATCGATAAGGTAGCTTTATCTTGTTAACAATTGATGTCCAATTAAAAGATCATTTTCTCCCATTTTACTATTTAAACAAATCAATATACAATAACTGCAATAAACAGGCGATATGGCCAAGTGGTAAGGCAGTGGATTGCAAATCCTCTATCCCCAGTTCGAATCTGGGTGTCGCCTTAAATCAGACGGGGGTATGGTGGAATGGTAGACACACCAGACTTAAAATCTGTTGGCCTATATGGCCGTGAGAGTTCAAGTCTCTCTACCCCCATTAATCTATTGAGCGGTTATTAAGACCTGAAATACTCGTATTGGATTTAATTAGGTCGCACAAAAATTGTAAATAGTTGTTAAATTAACTATTACTTTTCTAATTATCATCAATTATGTATATAATTTAGTTAGTGCGGGTAAACTTTATGTTTACTATATTTATTTACCCATCAATATTTATTATGTCTCATAATGTAAGAATTTACGATACTTGTATTGGTTGTACTCAATGTGTGCGTGCATGCCCGTGTGATGTTTTAGAAATGGTTCCATGGGATGGTTGTAAGGCTGGTCAAATTGCTTCTGCGCCACGAGCGGAAGATTGTATTGGTTGCAAAAGGTGTGAAACAGCTTGCCCTACAGATTTCTTAAGCGTAAGAGTTTATTTGGGTAGTGAAACGACACGTAGTTTAGGTCTTTCGTATTAAAAACCTAAGCTTCATAGTAAAAAAGCATTACACTCATAGTTGTAATGCTTTTTATTTTTTTGCTATTAGGAGTCAGAGTACCCTCTTTGTGTTTGTAAGCGAGCAGCTTCTGAAATAATAGGTATCTTAGGATAACGTCCCAATAAAACTAGTATACAAGCGTAAAAAATAATAATTATTGCACCAATAGTACCTGGGTTTAAAACTAGGTTGATGAGTAAATAATTTTCTCTTATTTGGTAAGGACATAAAAGATAAAGTTGTCCAACACAGGAAATAACAATGTTTATCAAAATTGCCTGTATAATGTTAAAACGTATAAATTTCGGTAAAGGAATTGTCCCTTTTGAACAAGTAGTAAAAATTAAAACAAGTATTCCAAATATAACAAGGATATTTTGTTCATAAAACCCACGAATTGGAGTAACGTAATGCAAACAAATCGTATCGACAAGAGGATTGTGAAAGCATAAACATAACTTTAAACCGAAGTAATAGATGAGCTCTACAAGTGGAAAGATATAGGCTGGTAATGGTACCAGCCGCTGTGAAATTTTGTCTTCAAACATTTTTTTAATAATCGAAAGCTTTATTCTTTAAAAAGCACGTTTTAGTCGAGCGCTCTTTCCTCTTCTTTCACGTAAATAGTACAGCTTGCTGCGTCGCACTTTTGCTGAACTTTTTACCTCGATATCTTTAATCCAAGGCGAATTTAACAGGAAAACCTTCTCAATTCCCCCACCCTGAAACATTTTTCGAACCGTAATTGTAGAATCTACATTTAAATGATTTTTATGTTTAGAAATAACAACACCCTCGTACAATTGAAGACGTTCCTTCTCTTTCTTTTTCGTCTCTAAATCAACTTCTTTTGGAAGTTCTAAGTAAATCGTGACTGCAATAGTATCACCAACACGTATCAATGGTAAGCTAGCACTTTTATAAAAGCACTCTTTTGAGCTTATAACATTCTCTAACACACTCATTTTCTAATATAGTATTTTTCTTTATTTTAAGTTTTGCCGCACCCTAAAGTAATGAATACCATAGCAATGATTATCTGTAAATAAAAACTCCTATTTTGAAGATTTTGATGCTAAAACAACATTACCAGATTCCGACCATTCTTTTAACTTTTGTAGCTCTGCCTCTTTCGTACGAGCCAATGGTACAAAATCTTGGATTACATCTAGAATATCTTTCGTTTCGAACTCTCGGTTAGCATTAAATCCAACCCTCATTGCTTCAATAATACACTGCTCAATCTCTGCCCCTGAAAAATCTAAAGCTACTTTACTAAGTAAATTAACGTCAAACTCCCCGACTCTATCAGGACGGAATCTCTGCAAGTGTACCTTAAATATCGACGCCCGCTCTTCTATGTTTGGTAGTGTTAAAAAAAACACTTCGTCAAAGCGTCCTTTACGAATTACTTCTGGTGGAATATAGTCGATGTTATTTGCAGTTGCAACGACAAAAACCGGTGATGTTTTCTCTGATAGCCAAGTAATAAAAGTTGCTAAAACTCGGTTTGTTGTTCCGTTGTCCCCACCACTTTGACCGTTCGAAAAAACCTTATCGATTTCATCTATCCATAATATACAAGGTGCTAAAGAGTCAGCAAGCTTAACTACACGTCTTATTCTGGTTTCAGATTGTCCTACCAAAGAGGCAAATAATCGTCCAAAGTCTAAACGAAGTAAAGGTAAATTCCACTCGCACCCAATTACTTTAGCTGCAATAGATTTTCCTGTACCCTGCACCCCAACGAGTAAAACACCTTTGGGATAGGGAAGTCCATAATCTGAAGCTTCTTGACAAAATGCATTTGTTCGCACTTTAAGCCATCTTTTTAGATTATCCAAACCACCTAAGTCAGTAAACTTTTTGTTAGTATCACAGAACTCTAGAGCTTGGCTTTGTTGAATAATCTGTCGCTTTTCTTCCAAAAGTAAAAGAGAACTTGATTCATCTATAACACCATATTGAACAATTATTTTTGATAGAACTCTCCTGATTCTTTCAAAAGTTAAACCCTGGCAAGCAAAAGACAGGCTAGCGATTGTCTGCTGAGAATTCTCTTGCTGAAGTGATTTGAGCAGACGTCCCAACTCTTCGAAAATTTCCTCATAAGTCGGAAGTGGAAAATCGATAACCGTTATAATCTCTTTTAAAGAGTCGGGAATATTAACTTCATTCGAGACTATGATAACGTTTTTAGGTTGTTTTTTTAAGTCTTTACTTAGGTTTTTTATTTTTCGAGTAATTGAAAAATCCTTTAAAAAATTGTCAAAGTCTTTTAAGACGAAAATAGCGTTCATTTCTGGAGCCAATTTATCGATTAGCTCAAGGGCTTGTAATGGGTTACGAGCAGCAAAACCCTTATCATTTGGGTTACCTTGGTAACCACTAATAAAATCCCACGTATAGTAAGCACGCGGCAATTCATTCCGTGCAATTGAACTAAAAATGTAATCTAATCTTTCTTCTTCTTGCGTTGTTATATAGATAAGAGGATAACGAGCTTTTAAAAGAAGAAGTAATTTATTCTTAAAAGCCATAATTATCCAACAGTTCCTTCAAGTTTAAGGTTTAGTAGACGGTCGGCTTCTGAGCTAAACTCCAATGGCAGTTCATTAAAGACTGCTTTACAAAAGCCATTAACCATTAAAGAAATAGAAGCTTCGGTATCTATTCCACGCTGACGAAGATAGAATAATTGTTCTTCAGCAATACGCGAAGTTGACGCCTCATGCTCGATTTTTATGTCACTGTTTTGGGCTTCTATATATGGAAAGGTATTTGCTTTTGACGTTTTTCCAAGCAATAAGGAGTCACATTGTGAGTAATTTTTCGCGTTGAAGGCCTTTGGACCAACTTTTACTAAACCACGATAAGTATTACTTGAATGCCCGGCGGATATTCCTTTTGATATAATACGACTTTTTGTGTTGGGACCGATATGAAACATTTTTGTTCCGGTATCAGCCTCTTGGTAGTTTGCCGTTAAAGCAACCGAATAAAACTCTCCAACTGACGAGTCACCGACTAAGATACAACTTGGGTACTTCCACGTTATTGCTGAGCCCGTTTCAACCTGTGTCCATGAGATACAAGAACGAGCGCCCGCACATAAACCCCTCTTTGTTACAAAATTGTAAATTCCACCAGCTCCATTCTCGTCACCGGCATACCAATTTTGGACTGTTGAGTATTTTATGGTAGCGTCTTCTAAAGCTATTAACTCAACTACGGCCGCATGCAACTGGTTACTACTAAACTGTGGCGCTGTACAACCTTCTAAATAATTTACAAAACTTCGTTCTTCAGCGACAATCAAGGTGCGTTCAAATTGTCCTGCTTCCTCGTTATTTATACGGAAGTAAGTCGATAAATCTAGCGGACACTTCACATCTTTGGGTATATAACAGAACGAGCCATCACTGAAAACGGCTGAGTTTAATGCAGTAAAGTAGTTGTCCGTATTCGGAATAACTCTACCTAGATAAGATTCAACTAATGATGGGTACTTTTCTATTGCTTCTGTAAAAGAACAAAAAATAACACCGTATTTGTGTAGTTTTGATTTAAATGTTGTTCCAATTGATACACTATCAAAAACAGCATCAACAGCAACATTAGCTAATAACTTCTGTTCATTCAACGAGATACCAAGCTTCTCAAATGTGGCTAAAAGTTCGGGATCTGCTTCTTCTAAACTACCAATTTTTTTCTTTGTTTTCGGCTGCGAGTAATACTGAATCGATTGATAATCAATTGGTGAAAGGTTAAGATAAGCCCAATCAGGTGTTTCCATTTCTTTCCATTGTAAAAAGGATTTAATTCGAAAATCCTTCAAAAACTTGGGCTCGTTTTTTTTCTTATTAAGCTGATCTAAGATATCAAGTGATATACCTTTTGGAAAGCTTTCCATTTCAATTTTTGTCTTGAAACCGTATTTATAAGGTACAGACACAAATTCTTTAATAGAATCATTGAATTCGCTTGTTTTTTTTTCCATAAAATATAAAATTTATAAATAGTAGTTGATATTTATGATATTGTTTAACTACCTATACCGGAAGTTATACTAGAGAAAAAATCTCCTGCAATTGTAATAAAAAGAAACGCTAAAAGAGGTGAAAAATCAAAACCAAGTATGGGCGGGATCAATCCTCGGAAAATCCGCAAATATGGGTCTGTCATTTTTCCTAATGTTGCAAAAGGTTGGAGATAAAAATTAATATTGGGAAACCATGTGAGGTATATTCGAACGGTTAGAAGAGCGGTAAAAATTTTAGAGAAGCCAGCGATAGTAGAACAGATAGTTAGTAAAAACCATTCCATATAATTGCGTCTGATTAAAATTGTTTAAATTATATTATCATACATTGTGATTATGTAATAATAACACAAGAACGGAGTAAAAATTATAGCTAGTGAAGAGACTTGAACTCATAACCGACTGATTACAAATCAGTTGCTCTACCAATTGAGCTACACCAGCTTTTTATTACATATATATATACTATATATAGTAACAGAAAATTGTTATCTGTACATAGAAACCTTTTTACTTATAAATTCTAGCTAGACAATAGATTGACGAATAATTTATAGTTGTCTGTGAACAAATAATACTTAATATTAAATTAATTAAATTACCGTGGCTAAAAAGGGAGCAAGAATTCAGGTTACACTAGAGCATAAATGTGAGGAGGGTGTTTATCGTTATCATACAACGAAAAATCGTCGAAATACAACTCAAAGACTTGAGTTAAAAAAGTATTCGCCCGTAACAAAAAAGCATGAAATCTTTAAAGAGATAAAATAATATATATGTCTACAAACCGACGTAAATCCATTAATGATATGGCTAATAATAATAATGAGATCGATACTGATACGCTAACATACAAAAACGTGACCGTTTTAAGCAAGTTTATTAGTGAGCAAGGTAAAATTTTACCACGCCGCTTAACAGGATTAAAGGCTAAACAACATAAGCATGTTACAAGGGTTATTAAACAGGCACGAATTGCAGCCTTATTGCCATTTGTTATCGGTAAATGTTAAGGTGACAATCTTTATCTAAATTATGGTATCATTAGACTTAGAAATAAAAAAGAATTAATTTTCATTATCATATGACGCCATCATTAAGTGCATTTTTAAGTAGTGTGATTTTAGCTGTTGTAATTATTGTAATTCCGATTGGGGCAGCTCTAGTCTTTGTAAGTACATCTGATAAAATTGTACGCTCATAAGTTTGTTGCAAAAAGTAACAAAGCTGGGTCTTATCCGACTCTAGCTTTGTTACTTTTTTGTTACTTTTCTTAAAAAACCTCTATATACTAGAAGTTCATCTCGGCAGCTTGAACTTTCTCAAATTGTTTTTTCTTAATTACTAGTAGAATTTGTGCAACTGTAACTGTAAAAAAGAAAACAATCATACCTTTTACACGGTTTGGGTTTTGTAGAATGATTTCCGTCTCTGTTTGACCAAAACCACCAACATTAGGATCATAAGTAAGAGGTTGGTCTACCTTCACTAAATCTTTTACCTTAACAGCTACTGTTAAACCTGCTGGTATAGTTTGTACAGAGGTGCCTCCGCCTACTGTTTCCAGAGTTATATTAGTTTTACCTTTTTCACCCGGCTCGATTGATGTCACTTCACCGCTTGCAGAAGAAGTAAAAATTGTGTTGTTACTTTTTTCACCACTTGGATATACTTGGCCGCGACCACGGTTGCCACCAACGTAAACAGGGTAGTTTAGGTAATGAACATCCTTATTTTGTTCTGGATCTGGTGAAAGAATTGGGAAAACAATCTCACGGTTCTTATCACCTAAAATTGGTCCAACAACTAAGATGTTAGGTTTTGTTTTACTGTACGGTTGAATGAAGACTCCTTTTGTCTTTTCTTTTATTTCAGCAGATAATCTTTCTTTTGGAGCCAACTTAAAGCCTTCTGGTAAAACAACCACAGCACCAACGTTTAATGGCCCTGGTGCTCCACTCGCAGTTACCTGCTTAACACTTAGGTCGTATGGAATGTTTACGACAGTTTCAAAAACTGTGTCTGGTAATACAGCTTGTGGTACTTCAACTTCAACAGGCTTTTGGGCTAAATGACAGTTTGCACATACGATACGTCCAGTCGCTTCACGTGGGCTTTCGTATGCTTGTTGAGCAAATACTGGGTAAGCAAACGCCGCTTTTGGTGAGATAAGCGAGATTATAAGCCCTATAACAAATACCGGTAAAGTAAAGGAAGTAAGTAATTTTTTCATTTTAAAATAAATAATCTAAAGTCAAGGAAAGTAAGATTTCTTACATATTGAATTATATATGAAATTGTGTAATAAAAGATAATTATTAAACCTGTCTTAAAATAACACTTTTCTTTCTTATCTTTTCATCATAGTAACCAAACCTGCCCCACCTAAGTAGAGAATTAGAAGTGCGCTTGCCATTAAAATTTGAGTAACAGGGTCGGTAGAAGGAGTTATAATAGCGGCTAAGATCGTAGAGATTACTACGACATATTTCCATAGAGAAAGCATTTGCTGCCCCGATATAATTCCCAAGAACCCAACAATAAATTGTAGGATTGGTACCTGAAAAGAAAGTCCGGTTGTGAATATAAGAAGTGAGACAAAATCAAAATATTGCTCGAAGGACCAAAAAGGCTCGACTACATCTGATCCGTAAGCTATGAAAAAATTTAATGCTGCTGGAACAAGGAAAAAGTACGAGAAAACTAAACCACTTCCAAAAAGTAATCCTGAACCTAATACTAGCGGTAAAATAACTTTTCGCTCTTTATTCGTCATACCTGGTACTATGTACAAAAAAACCTGGTATATTAGTAATGGGCTGCTAATCAACAGTCCACAAAAGATGGCGATTTTTACAGATGCGAAGAAATATTCCCCTGGTGAAAATTGTAAAAACTTTATACCTAGCGCAGGAGCTTGGAAAATTTTAACAATTTCTTTAATATCCACAAAGCATGAAGCTGTAAGAATAAAGAATATAATTAGGCAAAAAAGGAACCTTTGACTAAATTCCTCAACATGTTCTGACAAAGCCATTTCATCATCTGTAATACTGTTGTAGCGTAACGGCAGGAGACCATAATCTTGAAAAAATTCTTCCGATAATTTTTTTTGCAACATATATGATTATTGATATGGTTTTAAAATACTCAAATCAGTGAGGCTATTCAATACACAAATAAAGTCTGCTTAGTCCATTGTTTTATTTGGTAAATAGTCTAACGTATTATTAATTAATTAGCTTTATCAACTATAATACATTCAGTTGTTAATATCATACTAGCGATTGAAGCTGCATTTTGTAAGGTTGAACGCGTCACCTTTGTTGGGTCTATAATGCCCGCTTCATACATGTTACTGAATTCATCAACAGCAGCATTATATCCAACCTCAAACTTCGCGTTTTTTACTTTTTCAACAATAAGGGCCCCATTAGCTCCGGCATTCGAAGCAATACGTCTAAGTGGTGAGCTTAAAGCCTTTTCAACAATAAGAGCCCCAATTAATTCCTCTTCTTTTAGAGTTTCTTTTGCCCATTCTGATAATTCATCACTAATATGAACAAGTGTTGTACCGCCCCCAGGTACAATTCCTTCTTCAACAGCTGCTTTTGTTGCATTTATTGCATCTTCAAGACGTAATTTTCTATCCTTCATTTCTGTTTCAGTGGCCGCACCAACTTTTATAATAGCAACTCCTCCACTTAACTTCGCAAGACGCTCCTGTAGCTTTTCGCGTTCATAACTAGAATCTGTTGTTTCAAGTTGTCTACGAATTTGCTCACAACGGCTTAGCACTTTACTTTTATTGCTCTCAGAAATGATTGTTGTAGAGTCTTTCTTCACTATAACACGTCGGGCTTTACCTAGCAGTTCAATACCAAGACGTTCTAAACTTAAACCAGCATCAGCAGTAATTACTTGCCCACTTGTCAGAACAGCAAGATCTTCCAGAAGCGCTTTTCTTCGATCACCAAAACCAGGCGCACGAACCGCCACAACATTCAAAATGCCTCTTAAATTATTAACAATCAAAGTAGCTAAAGCCTCTTTTTCAACGTTATCACAAATAATAAGAAGTGGCTGATTAGTTTTTGACACTAGCTCAAGAACAGGCACTAAATCTTGTTTTACGAGGGTAATCTTCTTGTCTGTAAGTAAGATATAAGGATTTTCTAGCACAACTTCCATTCGTTCCGTATTAGTAACGAAATAACCCGAAATAAACCCACGGTCGAAGCCCATTCCTTCAGTTATTTCTAACTCTGTAAATGTCGATTTACTCTCTTCTAACGAAATTAAACCTTCTCGTCCGACTTTAGCAATTGCATCAGCAATTAATGATCCAACAATCTGGTCATTACCGGCTGATATTTTTGCTACTTGTGCAATGTCGGAAATCTTTTCTATTGGTCTCGCGTAGTCTGTAACTTTTTGAACAACAAATTGCGTCGCTTTCTCAATTCCACGTTTTAAAACAATTGGATTTGCACCAGCGGCCACATTTTTCATACCTTGTTTGATAATAGCATAGGCTAAGACAGTCGCCGTTGTTGTTCCGTCTCCTGCAACCTCATTAGTCTTTGATGCTGCCTGTCTTATTAAAGCTACGCCTGCATTCTCTATGTTATCTTTCAGGTTAATCTCTTTGGCAATTGTTACCCCATCATTAACGATTTGTGGGGCACCAAACTTCTTTTCTAAAACTACATTACGTCCTTTTGGGCCCAAGGTTATGGAAACCGCCTCTGCCAAAATATCCATACCTCGCTCAATTGCTTTTCGAGCGTCCTCTTGATATAAAATTATTTTTGCAACCATCGTGCTTAAAACTAAATAAATAAATAAATAATCTCTTAATAAAATAATATGTGGCTCAGGCTGGACTTGAACCTGCGACCTTGGGCTTATGAGTCCCCTGCTCTAACCAACTGAGCTACTGAGCCACTATCTTATAAAGATTATAATGCCTCTAGTTTAGATTGCCAATCTAATGACTTTTCTAAGGCTGGAAACTTATAAGAACGGCTTAGTAGACAATTTTTGGCTACAAAAAGACCATAATGATGGTATATTTAATTAAGTACAAAGAATTAAAAGTTTACAGTAGAATGGATATCTTAAGTCTTGGATGGTCTTCATTAATGGTTATGTTTAGCTTTTCGCTAGCATTAGTTGTTTGGGGAAGAAATGGTTTTTAACCTTTTAGAATAAAAATCGAATTCAATTAAGAAATAAATAAATTATTAATTACAGAGATAATGGCAAAAGAAATTTTTACAATTGCAGGCATTATGTGGGCCTTAGTTTTAACGGGTCTGAGTGTTGGCTTCGGTCTTTTAAAGATACAAGGCGAATAATCTAAAGAATAGGTAAAACTAAATGACCGGTCTAGAAGTTTTATGGTTATTCTTAGCAGTTGTTATAATTTTTATTATATTATCAACAGACCCTAAGTCGGCGTCAGGTGATATAGGCGATAACAATTCAACAGTTTTATTTTTAAGTGTAACTGAAAGTCAGAAGTTTTTTCGTTCCTTTACTTGGTCTCTTGTTCTTTTGTTTTATATTGGAACACTGCTTATTAACGGGTACTGAGTTATCTGGCATTAGCATTTTCCAGAGAAAATATTTAATACGTTACAGGCGAACCATTTCAGTAGGGTTCGCCTGTAACGTATTAAACTAAAGAACCAATATTAGCTAAAAGCACATAGGCCACGACTGCACCGCCAGATGCGCCAACAAAAAAACCACTTGTAAATTTTTGCCAACCCGATGAGGACTCTAAAGCATCTCCCGTTTCGTTATCCTGGAATGTTGCTAGACCATAGATAGTCAAAGCAAGTGTTAAAATTAAAATAAGGCCAAACGCAGCAAAAAGACCAATAAGCAATGCACTTTCTGAATTACGTAAAGGTCCTAGAAGATAAAATGGCCCTACTAAAAAGTATCCGTGAGCCATTCCTATTTCTAGGCCACGTCGAAGAGATGATAAACCCTTACGATATATCGGAAGATTTCCTAAATATAATTTTGTAGCCGTCGAAGTTGTAACGGGTGTTGATAAATTTCCAACAAAAGGATCATTGTTATACGGTTTAACAAATTCGCTCATTAATTAATTCCTATATCTAGATTTGTTACTAATCAATTTAATTCTATTATAACTTCTATTAGATACTTTTACATAATAAATATTAATGACTAACACTTTATCCCGAATTGTCTTTATTAATGGAATAGAGTACGAGTATAAAAGAGAGGTATCGCTTTATAATATTTTGCTATATTTAGGCTTTAGCCTTGAGACAATTTTAATTGATTACAATGGTACGATAATCTCTTCCAATAAGTTAACAAGTGTCTATATTAAACCTAATGATAGGTTGGAAATAATTACACTAGCTGGTGGTGGTTAAATAATCGGGATGACAGGATTTGAACCTGCGACACCCTGCTCCCAAGGCAGATGCGCTACCAAACTGCGCTACATCCCGTTTTTCTTAAGATACTACTATTGTTCTATAGTTTTTACAACTTTTTTATCCTGTAAAACTTCCTATTAGTACATAATATAGCTTAAACCTTAATAGTTTAATAGATTCAATTTGATTGCCGTACGGGCCTTGAACTAATATTTGTTCTTTTAAACTGTTTGTCGAAATCCTACACTTACTGGATAAATATGTTATATGAAGTTAATCTGTAGGCCTAGTAGACACATACTTCATGTTCTTATAACTATTGTCCTATACATAAAGCTCAATTTTTAAGGTTCTCCCAGAATATGCTTGAAAAGCTTATTCTGGGAGAACTTCTTTACTTTTACTTAATAAAATAAGTTAAGGAGATATTAACCAAACTTACCAGTTGTCGATGCAATAACAAATGGTGCATAAGTAAAGATGTAACCTACTGTGAAGTGAGCTAAGCCTACTAATCTAGCTTGTACGATTGAAAGAGCAACTGGCTTGTCTTTCCAACGTACTAAGTTCGCAATTGGCGTACGTTCATGTGCCCAAACAAGGGTTTCGATTAGTTCTTGCCAGTAACCTCGCCATGAGATTAAGAACATGAAACCTGTTGCCCAAATTAAGTGTCCAAACAGGAACATCCAGGCCCATACTGCTTGCGCATTCATACCAAACGCGTTGTAACCATTAATTAGTGGTGATGAGTTTAGCCACAGGTAGTCACGTAACCAGCCCATTAAGTAAGTTGATGACTCATTAAATGCTGCGGCGTTACCACCCCATATCGTCATATGCTTAAAGTGCCAGTAGAAAGTAACCCAACCGATTGTGTTCAACATCCAGAACATAGCAAGGTAGAACGCATCCCAAGCCGAAATATCACATGTACCACCACGGCCTGGACCATCACATGGAAAACTATAACCGAAATCTTTCTTATCCGGCATTAGTTTTGAACCGCGAGCGTCTAAAGCACCTTTAACAAGAATTAATGTCGTAGTATGTAGACCTAATGCAATTGCGTGGTGAACCAAGAAATCACCAGGGCCAATTGTCAGGAATAACGAGTTCTTACCACTGTTGATAGCTTCAAGCCAACCAGGCAACCAAATTTTACTACTTGCAACAGTTGCAGCACTAGTTGAAGAAGAAAGCAGTACGTCAAAACCATATACAGCCTTTCCTGAAGAAGCCTGGATAAACTGCGCAAATACAGGCTCAAATAAAATCTGTTTCTCTGGTGTTCCAAAAGCTACACAAACATCATTGTGGATGTATAAACCTAAAGTATGGAAACCTAGGAATAGAGATACCCAGCTTAAATGAGAGATAATTGCTTCTTTATGTTGAAGCATTCTTGCAAGAACGTTATCTTTGTTAACCTCTGGATCATAATCACGAACAAAAAAGATTGCACCATGTGCGAAAGCACCAACCATTAAGAATCCTGCGATATACTGGTGGTGCGTATAAAGTGCTGCTTGCGTCACGTAATCTTTAGCCATAAAAGCATAAGGAGGTAAAGCGTACATATGCTGTGCTACTAGTGATGTAGCTACACCTAATGAAGCAAGAGCTAATCCTAGCTGCATGTGTAAACTATCCGTAATAGTCTCAAAAAGACCGCGGTGACCAGCACCTAGTCGCCCTTTTGGTGGAACATGCGCATCTAAAATTTCTTTCATGCTGTGACCGATCCCCCAGTTAGTTCTGTACATATGTCCAGCAAAAATGAAGAGTACAGCAATTGCCAGGTGATGGTGAGCAATGTCTGTTAGCCACATTGACTGTGTTTGCGGGTGAAAACCGCCTAAGAATGTTAGTATTGCAGTTCCAGCACCCTCGTTAGTACCGAAGATATGCTTCACAGTGTCTGGGTTTTCAGCATATAATCCCCAGTTTCCTGTAAAGAATGGCGTTAAACCATCCGGGTGTGGTAGCGTCGATGTGAAATTATCCCATCCTATGTGTTGACCACGCGATTCTGGAATTGCTACGTGAATCAGGTGACCAGACCAAGCTAGTGAACTAACACCGAATAAACCTGATAAATGATGATTCAGCCTTGATTCATTGTTTTTAAACCATGACAGACCTGGACGGAATTTAGGTTGCAGGTGTAGCCAGCCAGCGAATAAGAGCGCTGTCGACAAAACAAGAAGACCTAATGCGCCAAAATATAGATCGTTGTTTGTACGCATACCAATTGTATACCACCAATGGTACACACCTGACGTAGCGATATTTACTGGGTATGAAACACCAGCACGAGTAAAAGCCTTAATAGCTGATTGACCAAAATGAGGATCCCAAATAGCATGAGCTATCGGCTTTACTTTTAGTGGGTTTAGTACCCACTGTTGGAAATTACCTTGCCATGCGACGTGGAATAAGTTCCCCGAAGTCCATAAAAAGATAATAGCCAAATGACCAAAATGTGAAGCAAAAATCTTTTGGTAAAGATTCTCTTCTGACATTCCGTCATGACTTTCTAAATCATGAGCAGTTGCAATACCATACCAGATTCTTCTAGTTGCAGGATCTTGTGCAAGTGCTTGACTAAACTTAGGAAATTTAGTAGCCATATTAGTTAGTAGTCCTTTTTTAATTTAATTTAACCTACCGAAATAATTCGAGCTAGGAAGAATGACCAAGTTGTTCCAATACCACCTAGTAAGTAATGTGCTAGACCAACAGCTCGACCCTGTGTAATACTTAAAGCACGAGGTTGAATAGCAGGTGCCAATTTTAGTTTACTGTGAGCCCATACAATAGACTCAATTAACTCTTGCCAGTAACCACGTCCGCTGAATAGGAACATTAAACTAAATGCCCAAATAAAGTGTGCACCTAAGAAAATTAGACCATATGCTGATAGTGCCGAGCCATATGATTGGATTACTTGTGATGCTTCCGACCAAAGGAAGTCACGTAACCAGCCGTTAATTGTAAGGGCGCTGTTAGCGAAGTTTCCACCCGTTACATGCGAAATTTTACCCGCAGCCGAAACAGTACCCCAAACATCTGATTGCATCTTCCAGCTAAAGTGGAAAATTACAACAGAAATACAGTTGTACATCCAGAATAGGCCAAGAAAAACATGATCCCACGCGGATACTTGACAAGTACCACCACGACCTGGACCATCACAAGGGAATCTAAAGCCTAAATTTGCTTTGTCAGGTATTAAACGAGAGTTTCTCGCAAATAATGTTCCTTTTAGAAGAATTAGGACAGTAACATGGATAGTAAACGCGTGGATATGGTGAACTAGGAAATCTGCTGTACCTAATGCAATAGGCATCATGGCAATTTTTCCATTTACTGCGACTACATCACCACCGAAGGCATAGCTTGTCGTAGCTAGTGCGTTTGGAGCAGTGTTCCCCGGTGCCAGTGTATGAAGAGATTGTACCCACTGTGCAAAGATAGGCTGTAGTTGGATAGCTTTATCCGAGAACATATCTTGTGGGCGACCTAGCGCACGCATCGTATCGTTATGAATGTATAGTCCGAAACTGTGTGTACCTAAGAAAATACAAACCCAGTTTAAATGCGAAATAATAGCATCACGATGGCGTAGAACACGATCAAGAAGATTATTGTAAGACTGAACAGGACTATAATCACGAACCATGAAGATTGAAGCATGAGCACCAGCTCCACAAACACAGAATCCACCAATCCACATATGGTGTGTAAAAAGCGACAGCTGTGTTGGATAATCGATACCAATGTAAGGATAAGGCGGCATTGCATACATGTGGTGTGCAACAATAATACTTACCGAGCCCATCATCGCTAAATTGATTGCTAGCTGCGCATGCCAAGAAGTTGTTAAAATTTCATATAAACCTTTGTGGCCTTCACCAGTCAGTGGTCCTTTATGAGCTTCTAAAATCTCTTTCATACTGTGGCCAATCCCCCAGTTAGTTCTATACATATGTCCTGCAAAGATAAACAGTACTGATAGAGCTAAGTGATGATGTGCTGTATCACTTAACCAAAGGCCACCCGTGATCGGATTTAAACCACCTTTAAAAGTTAAAAAATCAGAGTATGCACTCCAGTTTAATGTAAAGAATGGTACTAAACCTTGCTTAAAACTTGGGTACAATTGCGCCATTAAATCTTGGTTAAAGATTAATTCATAAGGCAATGGGATTTCCTGTGGTGATACACCAGCATCTAGTAGCTTATTGATAGGTAGACTTACGTGGATCTGGTGACCAGACCAACCTAAGCAACCTAAACCTAGTAAACCTGCTAAGTGATGGTTCATCATAGATTCAGCGTTTTGAAACCACTCAAGTTTTGGAGCCGCTTTATGATAATGAAACCAACCAGCAAAAACCATTAGAGCTGACATTATTAGACCCCCAATTGCAGTCCAATAAAGCTCAATTTCGTTTGTAATACCTGAGGCACGCCAAAGTTGGAAAAATCCTGATGTAATTTGAACACCAGCGAAACCTCCACCTACGTCACCATTTAGAATCTCTTGTCCAACAATTGGCCAAACCACCTGCGCACTTGGTTTGATTGTTGTTGGATTTGCTAGCCATGCTGAGTAGTTAGAGAATCTTGCACCGTGGAAATACATACCACTAATCCATAGGAAGATAATGGCTAATTGTCCGAAATGTGCACTAAAAATTTTACGAGAAATATCTTCTAGTGAGCTTGTTTGGCTGTCAAAGTCGTGTGCATCTGCGTGAAGGTTCCAAATCCACGTTGTAGTTTTTGGACCTTTTGCTAATGTACGAGAGAAGTGACCTGGTTGCGCCCATTTTTCAAATGAGGTAACAACTGGATCTTTATCTACAACAACTTGAACCTTTTTCGCCTCTAGTTCTTTAGAGCCAATTTTCATTCTTACTCTCCTTTTCTGAGACTTATAAATATGAGATTCTTAAATCCTGACATCGTACTTTAATGTAAAGGCTAACTTATCTTAAAAAATGATTTCAATAACAACCTTTTAGTCGAATTAGAGATCTCCTACATTTAATCATACGTTACGAACACCAAATATAAACTTTTTTTTCTTAAAATTTTTAAGAAATACTAATACCTTTTTAATATAATTTTGAAATTAGTGTAGATCTGTTTTATGTTTTGTACGATTTTACTAATTAATAAACCTAAGTTCAAGCTTGATTAAAAGCATTCGTATACAGTACTTATAAAATGAATTCATGTTTTAAAGCTTGCTATGTCGTAATTGGTAAGACCAACTTTGAATTATTATAAGCTATTATCACCACCCAGTCTCAAACTCTTCAAAATAGAGTTTGAGGCAAAAAATTAAAAATTGTGGAGATGGGGTTAAATAGAAAAGTTTAGATTGAAGAAAATATGATGCTCGTTTTTAACCAAGTTAGGTGCTAACTTAGCTTTCTATCTGCTAAATTAAAACGGTTCTTTTTGGAAGAAACGAAATCGCAGATTTGAATTTTTAAAACGTCAAAATTAGTTCTTGACACATTGATAAATTGGCTTATACAATGTTTATTATCTAAATGCCCCCATCGTCTAGAGGCCTAGGACATCTCCCTTTCACGGAGGTAACGGGGGTTCGAATCCCCCTGGGGGTAAATAATACTAAGTTAAAGTTAATTAATTTGCTCTAAATATAAATATCAATAATTTTAGAGAAAAATTTGGTTTCTTACTCTTACTTATAATTTGTTATAAAAGGATTTAAATTAACTATTCGTATGAATAGTTAATTTAAATGATGAATAAAACTTGTAACAAGATCTACTTGTTTTGTGTTATTTACTCTAAATCTTTACGGTTTGGATTTCTTGACGGGTCACTAGAAAGGAACCCAAAAGTGAATAAAGAGATGAAAAAGATTACAACTGTGTAAACTAAAATTTTTAATGTGAACATTAGAAAATTAAGAAATAGTAATTAGGTAAGTTCCAGTTCTTTAAAAAGAGTTGGGACGCTTTTTGATTTTGACAGAATTTTTACGTATCTGTTAAATCCCATTTTTTATGGCCAGTTTAGTAAAATAAGTCTACTAGACGGACAATCTTTATAAATAAAGCTGCTGGTGATTCTGATGTTTATTATACACGTAGTTTAATAATCAATCGATAAAATTTTTCCTCCAGACTTATTTGGTATTTTTACTTATATCTCCCCAGGTAGGATTTGAACCTACGACAAACCGGTTAACAGCCGACCGCTCTACCCCTGAGCTACTGAGGAATAAGTTACACTAATATTATTACACAAATCAGTGCCCATGTCTATCTCTAAAGGATTTTATTACTAACCTCTTTTACTAACGTCAATTATAACTTAATTATTTTCTAGAAACTCGTATAACTAGACGACATTTCAAGAATATCTTTTTTGAAAGTTTTTGTTACTTTAATATAGCAGTGTTTCGGATTAACTAAAATTGACAGTGTTCTTTTGATAGTAATACCATCAATTCTTACCCACTGCAAAAGATTTAGCTCTAGTTCTTTCGAAATCGCGCAGACAGAAACAAAGGCTGCACCTAATCCAGATTGAACAGCATTTTTTATAGCTTCAAGAGAGTTCAACTCCATTTCGATTTTAAGGTACTGGCTATCAATACCATTTTGCATAAGTGTGTATTCAATGACCTTACGAACTGTTGAATTATTATTTAAAGTGATAAATCTTAACCTGTATAAATCCTCTTTTGGAATATGCCCAAGTGTAGAAAAAGGGTGAGCAGTAGATAATATTAAAGCAAGCTCATCCTCCGCATAAGATGTAATTTCAAGTGCTCCTCTTAAATTTTTGGGGACTTCGCCTCCTACAATTGCTAAATCGATATGACCATTTGCGACGTTCCATGCGATTTTACGTGTTGAGTAAATTCTTAATTTAACTTCAATTTGTGGATATCTATGCCGAAAAATGCCTAATAAACGAGGCATAAGATAAGTGCCGATCGTTTGACTGGCCCCAACTGTTAATACCCCCGTCTGCAGAGTTTGTAATTCATCTAAGCTACGGCCAACTTCCTCACATAGGTTCAAAATACGTTTTGCATACTTTGTCAGAAGTTGTCCAGCTTCAGTCGGCGTAACTTTTTTTTTATTTCGGTAAAACAGTAAAGAGTTAAGCTTTTTCTCCAGATTTTGTACTTGTAAACTGACTGCAGGTTGAGAAATATATAGGTTTTCAGCTGCTCGCCTGAAACTTCCTTCTCTTGTTATTGTGTAAACAATCTTTAGCTGATCTAGTGTAAAGGGGAGATTTGACATTACATGGCATAAATTAACCCAAAGCTTGGGCTATTAAGTTTTGTATTGTAAAGTAATAAACAACATCTCTTCTATTAGGAATAAAAAATTCTTAATATAAAAATGAATAAATAAAGTTAGTAAAGCATGTATAATATTATTAAAGTAAAATATATAGATACATCTAGCATATGGATACAAGGCTTTTAGTTGTTTTATTACCGCTTCTGACAGCAGCGTCTTGGGCCTTATTCAATATTGGTCGTCTAGCGTTACAACAGTTAAAGAGAATGTCATAAGCTTTACCAGACACTGCAATTTCAGCTCAGTTTTTATGGAGGACCCAGCGCTCAACGTTGGGTTCTCTATAAAAATAGAAATAGACATCCAAAGTTTTGATAGGCTAAATTAAGCGTTTTCGCTAAGTGGTTCCGCTAAGCTATGCCGGTAGTGACTGAAAATCTTTGTCTTGTTAATTAACATTTTACCATAACAGCCTACTCTTTTTCATTTCCCTCTTTATTTAACTTTGACTTAGGCTTCTCTCTTAAATCTTGAGGTCTTGGTTTGGCATGTTTAACAGGTAGAATCATTTCCGGAAATTCGGTAAAGTCCTCGACTTCTTTGGCTTTTTTCGAACGGAATATATTAATAAACCGCTTTACGGGATTTAATGAAGAAGCAGCCTCAAGATTAGTAAAAGGAACAGCTGTTCCAACCAGACGCTGAGCCATATCCTCAAATGCCGATTTAGGCAGTGACTTTTCTTTTCCAAGAATAAGAGGTTCTCCACGATTAGAGGCAATGATTACAAGCTCACTCTCGGGAACTACACCAATAACTGGTATACTTAAGATTTCATGGATATCTCCTGCTGACATCATAGTTTCCGACTTCACCATAACCGGTCGAACCCTATTAACAACTAAATTTATTTTGTTGATTTGCTGGCCTAAAAGAATACCTATTACCTTATCTGCATCTCTAATAGATGTTATCTCTGGTGTTACAACAATTAACGCCTCACTAACAGAACCTATAGCTAATTGAAAACCTTCATCAATACCAGCAGGGCTATCTATTAAAATAAAGTCAAAAACACCATAGACTTCATCGATTAAACTTTGTAGTTCGTCTCTAGTGATTGGAGCTTTATTTTTGTTCGAAGACAAAGGACAAAAATACAAATGCGGCTGCCTTTTATCCTTAACTAAACCCATATGTAGTGGACAAACGCCAGCTATTATGTCCGCACCTGTATACAATACTCTACTTTCTAAACCTAACAGCAAATCTAAGTTACGAAGGCTAACGTCGGCGTCCAACAAAAGTACCTTTTTACCCATCTGTGCTAAAGTCATACCTAAATTTGATGTTACCGTTGTTTTGCCGACACCTCCTTTTCCAGATGTAACGACTATAATACGAGTCCGAATAGAGGTCATGGAACATTTATCATTAATTTTTATTTACTATCTATTATTATAACATTAGATTAAAAGATTATATTTAGACTTGTAACTTTAGTCTTAAATCTATCTATAGCAAATAAGAAACTTCAATTACCATTATATGAACGATCAATTAAAAATTGACGAAAAACTATTTCATTCCCGTCTGATGTTAGGAACAGGCAAGTATAGAAGTTTGGAAGAAGCAAAAGACAGTATACTAGCAAGTGGCTGTCAAATACTTACCGTATCAGTAAGACGTGCCCAAAGTGTAAAAATCAATAATATAAATACCCTACTTAAAGGTTTAGATTGGAGTAAGATATGGCTAATGCCAAATACAGCTGGCTGCCAAAAAGCTGAAGACGCCATTAGAGTGGCATATATGGGGCGTGAGATAGTAAAAAACCTAAATTACATTGATAACCGTTTTATTAAGTTGGAAGTCATTCCCGACCCTAAATATCTGTTACCGGATGCTTTAGGAACATTAACTGCCGCGGAGTATTTAGTTGAAAAAAAATTTGTAATTCTCCCTTATATAAACGCGGATCCAATTTTGGCAAAGCAACTAGAAGACATAGGTTGTGCTACAGTTATGCCTTTGGGTTCACCGATTGGTTCAGGACAAGGTCTCAAAAATTTGTATAATATAAAAATTATTGTTGAAAATGCTAATGTACCAGTTATAGTAGATGCGGGAATAGGAGCACCTAGTCAAGCCGCCCAGGCGATGGAAATCGGGGCAGATGGAATACTTACCAATACTGCCATTGCTAAAGCCAATGTGTCTAAAGATATGGCTCAAGCAATGAATCTAGGTGTTAAAGCTGGCCGATTAGCTTTTAAAGCTGGGCAAGCTCAGCGAGAAAAATTCGCCCAACCAAGTTCACCTGTAACGGGATTAGTAGGATCTTAAATTTCAAAAGTCTATGGGCCTGCATTTTGCAGTGTGGGCCATACCAATTGAGAGCCCTAAACGTGTTGCAAAGTTAAATTATACGTTTATATTATGTTTATTTTTAAGCTATCTCACCTATTTGTATCTGCTTAAAAAGCAGTTAAAAAATACCTGTAACATTTTTCCCATATCCTAATATGCGATACGGAGTAAGCTTTTGTAAATAATTCTGTTTTTTTTTCAATTAACATGATAGAATTCTATCTAAACAGTTTAAACCTTACAACCCGACCTTTGAGAACTAATATATAGATGAGTATAAATACAAAACAGCAGAAAGCTGAGCGTCCAGTCTTTCCTTTCACCGCTATTATCGGGCAGGAAGAAATGAAGTTAGCCCTTATCCTAAACGTTATTGACCCACGAATTGGTGGTGTAATGATTATGGGTGATCGTGGTACAGGTAAATCGACAACTATACGTGCTGTTGCAGACTTACTTCCAGAAATCGATGTAGTGGAGAATGACGGTTTCAATTCATCGCCAGTAGATTTCGAATTAATGAGTGAACAAGTGAAGCAAGCTGTTTTAAGTGGTAAAGAGATAAACGTAGTGCAGAAAAAGGTTCCTATGATCGACTTACCTCTTGGAGCAACCGAAGATCGTGTATGTGGAACAATTGATATTGAGAAAGCTCTGACAGAGGGTGTTAAAGCTTTTGAACCTGGTTTACTTGCCAAAGCAAATCGAGGTATTCTATATGTTGATGAAGTAAACCTTTTAGATGATCACTTAGTAGATATTTTGTTAGATTCAGCCGCATCCGGTTGGAACACTGTTGAGCGTGAAGGTATCTCAATTAAGCACCCAGCACGTTTCGTTTTAGTTGGCTCTGGTAACCCTGAAGAAGGTGAACTGCGCCCACAGTTACTGGATAGATTCGGTATGCACGCTGAAATTAGAACCGTACGTGATCCCGAGTTACGTGTTCAAGTAGTTGAGCAACGAAGCAATTTCGATCAGAATCCTGACCAGTGCCTAGCCGAAAATGAAGAGAAACAAAAAGCGTTGTTAGATCGTATTACACGCGCACAGTCTCTCTTAAAAGACGTCAAGTTAGACTACAATTTACGTATAAAAATTTCGGAAGTTTGTGGTAGCTTGGACGTTGATGGCTTACGTGGCGATATCGTTATTAACCGCGCTGCTAAAGCTCACGCAGCATACAACGAAAGAACAGAGGTAACAGTAGAAGATATCGAAGCTATTGTTACTCTATGCTTGAGACACCGCTTAAGAAAAGATCCTCTAGAATCGATTGATTCAGGCGATAAAGTAAAAGATGTTTTCGAAGAGATATTTAAATAGAAATATTGTAAAAAAACCAAAACGCTTATGACTTAAGCGTTTTGGTTTTTTTACCTAACGGCATTTTAGCAAAAATTGCTTCTATAAAGAATTTAAATAACGTTATAAAATAAAAGTCTAAATACTTTTTCTACTTTTTTTAGTAGGCCCAGTAGGATTCGAACCTACATTAGAGACTTAGAAGGTCCCTGTCCTAATCCCTTAGACGATGAGCCCGTTTATTGTATTTTACTTTATATTAGTATTAAGTTAAGAGAGAGGTAAAAAGTCAAAACTAAACTAAAACTCTTTAAAACGCTTATATTAGTTATAGTCTTACTTATCTTATTAGGCAATGGGCGGTATAGGATTCGAACCTATGGCCACCTGCTTGTAAGGCAGGCGCTCTACCACTGAGCTAACCGCCCCTTATTGGATTGTAGAGGATAAATAAGTCTTATGTAAATAGAAAAAAACGAAGTTTCAGTTTCGGAGCCTAGTTGTATAATTCTTCTTACTAATTATTAATTTTAAATAGACGCGCACCTTATAATGGTAAACCAGAGCATAAATGTAGACACTTCTAATTTAAAGCAAAATGAGATACCCCTTAGGGGGCCATTGAGGGTCTCAGAAAACATAGTTTTTTTAAAAGACGCATATGATTACCCGCCAAAGATTAACGTAAAGATTGATTATTTCGACCCTTTACTAAATGAAGATTCTTCTCACATTCAAGTAAAGTCTTTAAGCTACTATTATCCATACTTTAGAAAATTTGAGCGACTTAGAAAATTTAAAGTGAAGTTTTCTCCGCTTACCAAGACTAGAGAGGATAAAGCACAGGTGCGTAAAAAAGAAGATTACCTACCTAGTTTTTATACTAATAAAACAAAACCAATCGAAAAGAGTCTTAAAAATGTACCTGTTTATGTACTCCAAAACGGTGAAAAAGATACAATTTTATTGCATACTATTGACTCAGGAGATGAAACATTAAACCAAAAGTTAGGCCTCTTTTTCTTTAGCTATAGAGATGCGATGATTTATCTTCAATCAATCCTTCGTGCTGATCCAATAGGGTCGAAACAATCTGGTATATCTATTCATTGTATTGGACTTGATCAAGCTTACGCTGCAATGAATCAGCTTGATTCGATGGTTGATTTCAAGTTTATACCTGATTTAAAAAATTTAAAATCTTTTTTCGAAAAGACAAAAACTCCAGCTAACATTCAGTTTTACCGAGTAAAAAGACAAAATGAGTCTGGGAACGTTAATTCAAACACACACCTAGGCGGCCCCAACTTTGTGTCACGTAGCTTTTTAGCTGGTTTTTCAGCAACTTCTTGTACTAGCTATTTTAAAGGCACACCCGTTTACATTGTCCAGTACCGAAAAAAACAAGACTTTTTTGATAGTTCCATTTTTCTACAATATTGGGAGAGATATTCTTCGCAAGCTGATGCCCCAATGTCTGCTTCTAATACAGTTTTATTAGATCAGCGTCATTTTATAGATTTTTTTACTGGTTCGGGCCCACGCATGTTACTTTCACCGAATGATATCAACAATATGGTTGGACCATTAGGTCAGAAGATCACAAACTATGTTTTTTTTAATATTGAAGCGGCCCAAGACTTTATTAACTCTAATAGTAAAAAAATTGCCTCATTTTCAAACAGCGTTAACTTCAGTGAATTTGGCACTATTGTTCCAAAACCTAATATTCTAGCTCTGAGTCTAGAAGATCTATTAGACATGTGGGAGAAAAATTTATCGGGAGATAAAAATTTTTCTTATAGTAATAAGCTTTTCGATTCGCGCGAAACCATCTTTATGGGGTCAGAGTGCTCGAGCGAAAGAGTAAAAGAGTGGGAGCAAAACTCCATAGTAAATAAATTTAAAACGGCAATGCTGTTAAAATATAAAAAACTTGTCTACGTTTTTGATCTTTTTGTGAAAGCTTGATATCCAAAGAAGAGGAAATAAAAAAACTCTTCCATATGCATGGAAGAGTTTTTTTATTTTGTTAGGCAACAGCTTGTAAGCGAGCTTTTGCTTTACGAAGCTTTAAAGTAGCCTCAATTTTCTCCTTCTTAGTTGTTGCTTGCTCAACTAATATAGTGGTTTTTTCTAATTCGGATTGTGCAATATTAATATCAATAGTTGAAGCTTCCTCCGCACCATTACAAAGAATAGTTACCTTATTCTTCTCTACTTCAGCAAAACCTTCAAGAAGAACAATAGACATCCACTTTCCGTTAGCTTTTAATCTAGCTACACCAATATCAAGAGCAGTTAAAAGTGGAGCGTGGTCACTCAAGATACCTAGTTGACCTGTACTACTTGGTAAGATTAGTTCGTCTGCCTCTGCATCCCAAACAATCCGATCCGGTGTAATTACACGAACATTTAAACTCATTTTTTACTTAGACTTTAATTTTTCAGCTTTAGCGATTGACTCGTTAATATCGCCTACAAGATAGAATGACTGCTCTGGTAAATCATCAAATTCACCATCTAAAAGTCGGTTGAAACCGTCAATAGAGTCTGCTAATGATACGTATTTACCTGGCGAACCTGTAAATACTTCTGCCACGAAGAACGGTTGAGATAAGAAACGTTCAACTTTTCGAGCGCGTGCTACCGTTAATCTATCTTCCTCAGAAAGTTCATCCAGACCTAGAATTGCAATAATATCTTGTAACTCTTTATAACGTTGCAGTGTCTCTTTAATGCGCTGAGCTGTTTGGTAATGATCTGCACCTACAATTTCAGGTTGTAACATTGTTGAAGTTGAGTCAAGTGGATCTACCGCTGGATAAATACCCTTTGAAGCTAGACCACGAGATAAAACTGTTGTTGCGTCTAAGTGTGCGAATGTTGTTGCTGGCGCTGGATCAGTTAAGTCATCTGCAGGTACGTAAACAGCTTGAATAGAAGTAATTGAACCTTCTTTTGTTGATGTAATACGCTCTTGTAAAACACCCATCTCCGTTGCTAAGGTAGGCTGGTAACCTACCGCTGAAGGCATACGGCCTAGAAGGGCAGATACCTCTGAACCTGCTTGAACAAATCTAAAAATGTTATCAATAAATAGAAGAACGTCTTGTTTATTAACATCTCGGAAGTACTCCGCCATTGTTAAAGCTGTTAGACCAACGCGCATTCTTGCACCCGGTGGCTCATTCATCTGACCATATACTAGTGCTACCTTCGAGTTTTCTAACTTTTCTTCGTCGATAACTTTAGATTCTTTCATCTCGGCATATAGATCGTTACCCTCTCTCGTACGTTCACCAACACCACCAAACACTGATACACCACCATGGGCTCTAGCAATGTTGTTAATTAGTTCCATAATCAGTACAGTTTTACCAACACCTGCACCACCAAATAGACCAATTTTTCCACCTCTCTTGTATGGAGCTAGAAGATCAACAACTTTAATACCAGTTTCAAAAACCGAAGGCTTAGTATCTAAGTCTGTAAATGCCGGCGCCGTACGGTGAATCGGTAAACTCGTATCAGCATTACAAGGTCCCAACTCATCAACTGGCTCACCAAGAACGTTAAAGATACGGCCTAATGTTGGAACACCTACTGGTACACTAATCGGTGCGCCAGTATTAGTAACAGTCGCTCCCCTTTTTAGACCATCTGTTGAAGTCATAGATACGGCTCTAATCTTGTTATTACCAAGAAGTTGTTGAACTTCACAAGTAACTTTTCTTTCACCATCGTCAATAACGATTGCGTTATAAACTTTAGGTAATTCACCGTTTGGAAACTCTACGTCTACTACCGGTCCAATGATCTGACTAATGAAACCACTTTTTGAGGCTGTATCAACCATAATTCTACGTTTTTGGAAAACTTTGCTTTTATTTTTTAATCTATAGACAAAATTTCGAAATCCTGTATAAACTTTTTTGATTTTTCTACTGCTTTGATTCAGTTCACACTAGTTTGATAAGCGAATTTTTTTTATAAGACTAACTGCTAATTATAATACCCTATAATCAACTTATCTAAAACCTACCGAAGCTTGCCAAACAAAGGCTAATAGAAGAAATAATACTGGAATTGCTGGCATTACGTCTACAATTGGACGGAATGCTGTGTATGGTTCTGGTAACGCTGACAATAGAAAATTTACAATCATCCTTACTGTAATTGGTTGTTAATTTAAATATAGATATTATAGATCTTAAAAAACTAAGTTAAAAACATTATACACCACATGAAAAAAATTTCATTGACAATTAACTAACAATGTTCTCTGTCAAAGTGATGTAAATAGTCCCTCAAGTGAAATTTTTATAAAATTTAAGTAAATGTAGTGTAGAATTATAGTCATATAAATTTATTATTCAGCAAACAAATTTATTTTTTTTGTTCGCCGTTAAAATATTTGCTATTTAAATTAAAAGAAAAAAGAAAATTTATATGGTTGGAATTCTTCCATTATTTGTTATTCTTCTTATAATAGTTTCGTTTGCTATGACTGTAACCGTTCCTGTGATTTTAGCCACACCTGGAGAATGGCAAAAATCGCAAGGTATAGTTTGGAGCGGTGCGGGTCTATGGTCAGCTTTAGTTATCCTAACAGGTATTTTTAACGCTGTACCAGCATAAGATCAAGAGTAAGAAAAATTCATACCCCCATCTTTAGCAATTTTTAAAATTTCGATACAGGTATAGTCAAAATAAAGACTTTTTGCTGTATCGAAATACTTTTCTCTGTACACCTTCTCTAACTTTTGGAGTGACGAATTTAACAATTTCTTTCGTATGGAACAGCAAACGGTAGGCTATTATTCACCCTTTTTATAAAACCCCGAATAATAGTTATTCTTCAGTTTAACCCATGATCAAGAAAGATACGATAGTTTTAGTTAAAGATAAAAGGAGAGGATGGGATTCGAACCCACGGTACACTTATAAGTGTACGTCAGATTAGCAATCTGAAGCTTTCAACCACTCAGCCACCTCTCCATATTTAAACGAGAAAATCATTGCTGGAATTTAACACTAAATCCGTAAAAAATCAAGAATTTAGTAAAAAGTAGATTGACACGAATTTATAAAAATGTTATGTTGTTTTAAAGCGCTCTTAGTTCAGTTGGTAGAACGTAGGTTTCCAAAACCTGATGTCGAGGGTTCAAGTCCTTCAGGGCGTGTTACAGATGCAATAGTTAGCACTTTAAGTTCTTCTACAAGAGCTTCACAATAATTTTATCGAGTTCTTGCAAATTTCTTACTCACAGCGTTAAGGCGCAATATGAAAGCCTTTGAGAAAATGTATTTTTTGTCAGGTGAGGAATTACAATAAGAGAAGGTTAAGATGATAACTTTTAACAGGTTTTATTGGCTTGTGCTACATAGGCGTAGTCGAAAAATGATTTATTAAAAACGAGTAAAATACAGCTAATAAAATTTATGAATGAATTTATTCACTGTTGTTCAAACAAACAAACAAAGTTTTACTTGCGAAGACCAAAACTCTTGCAAGTAAAACTTTGCCTGTTTTTTACTACCGCTATTTATGATCCTTTTGAGAACTAAATCAGCATAAGTTACTCGACCCAGACTAGTATGTGGTCAGAAAAATTAACGTCTATGTTTATAGGTTTCCTCGTTTGAAGTAAAGAAGAAAAATAACAGCAGGCCCAGAAAGAACGACTAAACCTAGTGAAACGAGTTGTGCAATGATATTCCAATTAATCATAATTAGCTATTACGAATATATATATATATTTACTAGTGGTAATTGTACTATGTTTTTAACATTTACGATAAACTTTTGTTTCTCAATAAACAAATTAAGTGAATTGTTATTCAATAAGCTTATTGCCGCCCAACAAACATTAAATAACTAAGTTTTTTCAATAACTCCACAATTAAAATAAATTTACCAAATTGCTGGCTTAACCAGATCATGTAAATTCCATCTTTTTAGCCTAAACTGATACAGTGTGTTTAGTGCATAGATGCCTTAAATCAATTCAAGCAGGTCTTTGGTTTTCTGTTAGCAAGTAAAACGTGCGAAGCTTGATCTTTAAATCACTAATATGTTACAATTTATTTATCAAAGATAATTGTATTATTCTTAACTAGTATAATATAATGTTTGAGCGATTTACTGAAAAAGCAATTAAAGTAATAATGCTTGGCCAAGAAGAGTCGCGCCGCTTAGGTCATAATTTTGTGGGAACAGAACAAATTTTGTTAGGCTTAATTGGCGAAGGTACTGGAATTGGCCCCAAAGTTTTAAGATCGATGGGCATTAACTTAAAGGATGCTCGTGTTGAAGTTGAAAAGCTTGTTGGTCGCGGAACAGGTTTTGTTGCGGTTGAGATTCCTTTCACGCCGCGTGCAAAAAGGGTTTTAGAACTCTCACTCGAAGAAGCTCGTCAGCTTGGACATAATTACATCGGCACAGAACATTTGCTTCTAGGTATTCTTCGTGAAGGAGAAGGTGTTGCAACTCGAGTATTACGCAATCTCGGTGTTGATTTAGCCAAAGTTCGTAGCCAAATTATTCGTTCTCTTGGTGAAACTGCCGAAGTGGAGTTAGGAAAAAACACGCGTAGTAAAACTCCAACTTTAGATGAATTCGGTACAAGTTTAACACACAAAGCTAAGCAAGGACGACTTGACCCAGTGGTTGGTCGTGATAAAGAAATTGAACGAGTAATACAAATCTTAGGACGTCGAACGAAAAATAACCCGGTTTTAATCGGTGAACCAGGTGTTGGTAAAACAGCCATTGCAGAAGGGCTTGCCCAACGCATTATAAATCGTGATATTCCCGATAGTTTGGAGAACAAGAAGGTTATTGCTCTAGACATCGGCCTATTAATCGCGGGTACAAAGTACCGTGGGGAGTTTGAAGAGCGACTTAAAAAAATTATGGACGAGATTCGAGAGGCTGATAACATTATTCTTGTTATCGATGAAGTCCATACACTTATTGGTGCAGGAGCCGCTGAAGGCGCTATTGATGCTGCTAATATACTTAAACCGGCTTTATCAAGGGGAGAGTTACAATGTATAGGAGCAACTACGGTTGAAGAATACCGTAAACATATTGAAAAAGATGCTGCTTTGGAGCGTCGATTCCAGCCAGTAATGGTTGGAGAACCTTCAGTAGAAGAAACAATCGAAATTCTTTTTGGTCTACGAGCACGTTATGAAAAGCATCATAAGTTAACAATTTCGGATGAAGCTCTGGCCGCTGCTGCGAAAATGGCTGACCAATACATTGCAGATCGTTTTTTACCAGATAAAGCTATCGATCTAATTGATGAAGCAGGTTCACGAGTTCGTCTACTAAATTCGCAGTTACCCCCTGTTGTAAAAGAACTTAATCAAGAGTTGAAAGGCATCTTAAAATCAAAGGATGAGGCTGTACGGAACCAAGATTTTGAGGGAGCTGGTCGCTTACGCGAACGAGAGCTTGAAATAAAAGCACAAATAAACGCGCTTTTGTATCAACAAAAGACAAGCGAAGGGGAAGAAGCTCCTACACGTTCAGCTGCAAACCCTGTTGTAACAGAAGAAGATATTGCAAATATTGTTTCAGCTTGGACTAGTATTCCAGTCAATAAGTTGACGAAGAGCGAGTCAGAAAAACTACTTCAAATGGAGGAGACGTTACATACTCGTGTTATCGGGCAAGATGAGGCAGTAGTTGCAGTTTCACGAGCTATTCGAAGAGCTAGAGTTGGTTTAAAAAACCCTAACCGACCAATTGCTAGTCTTCTGTTCTCTGGTCCAACGGGTGTTGGAAAAACAGAGCTTACTAAAGCTCTAGCAACATACTTTTTCGGCTCAGAAGAAGCAATGGTTCGACTGGATATGTCTGAATTTATGGAAAGACATACAGTTTCAAAGTTAATTGGTTCACCACCGGGCTATGTAGGATATGATGAAGGCGGTCAATTAACGGAGGCTGTACGACGTCGACCTTATACCGTTGTTCTTTTTGATGAGGTCGAAAAAGCGCATCCGGACGTTTTCAACTTAATGCTTCAGATTTTTGAAGATGGGCGTCTGACAGATTCTCAAGGTCGAGTGATTGACTTCAAAAATACACTCTTAATCATGACATCGAACATTGGTTCGAAGGTGATTGAAAAAGGTGGCGGTGGAAACATTGGTTTTGAATTGTCTGATGATCAGGCGAATAGCCAATATAATCGCATTCGATCTTTAGTAAACGAAGAATTAAAACAATACTTCCGTCCTGAATTCTTGAACCGTCTAGATGAGATTATTGTTTTCCGTCAACTAACGAAACTTGAGGTTGGTGAAATTGCTGAAATAATGCTGAAAGAAGTTTTTGAGCGCTTAGCTACGAAAGGTATTCATCTGGAGGTAACGGGTCGCTTTAAAACGCGCCTAATTGATGAAGGTTACAACCCTAGTTATGGAGCTCGACCTTTACGCCGAGCAGTAATGCGCTTACTAGAAGATACATTAGCAGAAGAAGTGTTATCGGAAAAAATTAAACCAGGTAACACAGCTGTTGTTGATGTGGGAGATGATGGGAAAGTTAAAATTCTTCTCGGACAGGATTTTGAACTTGCTCAAAGTACAAAATAAATATTTTTTTTGATATTTAAAAACGAAATAACCTAAAAACAGGTATTTAGAATAAACAAATCGACTCAAACCAGTGGTTCTCAAAAGCTACTGGTTTGAGTCGATTTGTTTATTCTAGTCTGGTAAGCACCCTATTAGTTAACAATTTTTTTGAGTAAACATGTTAAGAATAAAGTTAAAAGAAGGGTAAAGCCAAATAAATATCGCTTTAAAAGGAGTATATGCTCTTTATGGCTTTATACAACACCTCTTAGTAGCAAAAGATCGAAAAAATGTCTAATCTGAACTAATGTATAGATTATGTGTGGAAAATAACCCTTTATTACCTAACAGATTATTGGCAATAATGTATTCAACTTGAAAAAGACATATGTTTTTTATCTAAGTTGAATCAACTTTACAGACTCAAAAAATGGCAAAAGTAGTAGGTATTGATTTAGGAACAACAAACTCTGTAATTGCCGTTATGGAAGGCGGTAAGCCGACGGTAATTACAAATACAGAAGGACAACGTACAACCCCTTCGGTGGTTGCTTATACAAAAAAGGGCGACTTACTAGTCGGACAGATTGCAAAGCGCCAAGCAGTAATTAATCCAGAAAACACTTTTTACTCCGTTAAACGTTTTATTGGAAGAAAAACAAGCGAAGTAACCGAGACACTACGCCAGGTTCCTTATAAAGTTTTACAAAATGAAGATATTATTAAGCTTGATTGCCCGGCTATCGGCAAACAGTTTGCAGCGGAGGAAATCTCTGCCCAAGTTTTAAGAAAACTTGTTGCAGATGCTAATAAATATCTAGGTGAAAATATTACTCAGGCTGTTATTACAGTTCCAGCCTATTTTAATGATTCACAGCGCCAAGCGACTAAAGACGCTGGAAAAATCGCTGGTCTTGAAGTATTACGTATTATTAACGAACCAACAGCGGCTTCGTTAGCATATGGTTTAGACAAAAAAGACAATGAAGTAATTCTAGTTTTTGATTTAGGTGGTGGAACTTTCGACGTATCAATTCTTGAAGTTGGTGATGGGGTTTTTGAAGTTCTAGCGACATCGGGTGATACAAGGTTAGGAGGAGATGACTTTGATGAGAAGATTGTACAATGGCTTGTCAAAGATTTTAAGGATATGGAAGGTATCGATCTAACAACTGATAATCAAGCGTTACAACGATTAACAGAAGCCGCAGAAAAAGCGAAGGTTGAACTTTCGAACCTAACGCAGACTTCTATTAACTTACCTTTTATCAGCTTGACACCTGAAGGGCCAAAACACATTGAAAAAGATTTGACACGTGCCAAATTTGAGGAGCTTTGTTCAGATTTAATTGACCGTTGTCGAATTCCGATACAAAATGCTCTTAAAGACGCGGAGTTAAGTACAGATGGAATTGATCAAAATGTACTTGTCGGTGGATCAACAAGAATTCCTGCTGTACAAGAGCTAGTAGAAAAGCTGTTAGGTAAAAAACCTAACCAGACTGTAAATCCAGATGAGGTTGTTGCCGTAGGTGCTGCTGTCCAGGCTGGTGTATTAGGAGGCGAAGTTAAAGATATCTTACTATTAGATGTCACACCTTTATCACTAGGGGTAGAAACACTAGGTGGTATCACTACTAAAATCACGCCTCGCAATACGATTATCCCGACGAAAAAGGCAGAAGTATTCTCTACAGCGGTTGACAATCAACCAAATGTTGAAATCCATGTCTTACAAGGCGAGCGAGAACTAGCGGCAGACAATAAAAGTCTAGGAACATTTCGTTTAGATGGTATCGCCCCTGCCCCTCGCGGAATTCCTCAAATAGAAGTTTCTTTTGATATAGATGCTAATGGAATTCTATCGGTAACTGCAAAAGATAAAGCAACTAATAAACAACAGTCAATTACAATTAGTGGTGCATCAAATTTACAAAAAGATGAAGTAGAGAGAATGGTCGAAGAAGCGGAAAAGAATGCGGTTGCGGACAAAGAAAAGTCACAAAAAATTGATTTAAAGAATAAATCTGACACGTTAGTTTACCAAACTAAAAAGCAGTTAACTGATTTAGGAGATAAGCTAGATAGACCTAGTATAGAAAAAATTGAATCTTTAGTTGCGAAGTTAGAAAAGAGTATCGCAGATGAAAATTATACAGCAATGGAGGAGGACCAAGATAAGTTACAAAAAGAGCTGATGGAAGTAGGTAAGAAAGTTTATGACACCTCTGCTCCATCTGACATTGACTCTGATGTTATTGAAACGACAAATAGCTAATTTTTGTATTTTGCCCTACCCGCTGAGATAAAGTATTTTCTTTGGTGTACAAGTTACACCAAAGAAAATATTTTTTATTATGAAGTAGATGTTCTTTTCCTTATTTTCAACCCCTCAATTTAAACTCAACCTTTAGCGATTTATAAGGCTATGAAAACTTCTCAGTCTCAGTATTTCGTAAGGTAGGTAGACAAAATTTACTCAACTAGATTACACTTAAATTGCTATAAGAGATAGAAGCTTAAAAACTTATAATAGGTTTTTGTACTGATGTTTATCATAAAAAGAACTATTACTATGACGTTAGGAATATTTGGAAGAAAAGTAGGAATGACTCACGTTTTTGATGAAAGTGGGACAAGCATTCCTGTGACCATCGTAAAAGCTCCAGACTGTCGGATTAGTCAAATTAAAAGTCTTGAGAAAGACGGCTATAATTCGATTCAACTAGCTTATGATGAAGCATCACCGAAACAAGTAACAAAAGCAGTACGTGGACATTTATCCAAATCAGGCGACAAAATTTTCCGTTCTTTCGGTGAAGTTCGTGTAGGAAAAATCGAAGAATACAAACTAGGTGATCTTATTACCGTAGATGATTTTTCGGTAGGTCAAAAAATAAAGGTAACGGGTACAAGTATTGGTAAAGGGTTTTCTGGTAACCAGAAACGTCATAATTTTAGTCGTGGGCCTATGACACATGGGTCAAAAAACCATCGTTTGCCTGGTTCGATTGGTGCTGGTAGTACGCCAGGAAGAGTTTATCCTGGAAAAAAAATGGCCGGTCAATTAGGAAACACTAAAAACACAATTTCAACTAGTGAAGTTATCTATATCGATAACAATGACAAAATTCTAGTTCTTCGAGGTTCGCTACCAGGTAAGAAGAATAATCTTTTAAAAATACTACCAAAAAAATTCTAGAGATAACTGGTTAAAAAAAAGATAAATCATTACTAACCATGAGTTTCTCTTTCAACAGTTTACAAATAAATTATGAATAACACTTACGACTCATTCCTAGATTTAGTAAAGTACCCAATCATAACGGAAAAGACTATTCGTCTTTTAGAGAAAAACCAATATTGTTTCGCTGTATCAGTAAAGGCCAACAAGAACACGATTAAAAGTGCGGTAGAGCAGTTATTTGATGTGAAAGTAGTTTCTGTTAAAACAGCTATGCAAGTTGTAAAAAAACGTAGGGTGGGTAGATTTATTGGGAAAAAGGCTCAAATCAAAAGAGCTGTAGTATCGTTAGCTCCGGATAACACAATTACCTTTTTCGAGAAAGAATAAGGACTATTATTCGAGCTTTAATCAGTATTAACATATATAAAGACTTTTATGGCAATCCGTATTTATAGGGCGTACAGCCCTGGTACGCGTTCACGCTCAGACTTATACTTTGGTGATTTAGTCAAAAAGAAGCCTGAACGAACTTTAACATTTGGAAAAAAGCGCTGCGGGGGACGAAATAATAGGGGTTTAATAACACTTCGCGGTCGTGGAGGAGGACACAAGAAAAAATATCGCGTTATCGACTATAGAAGACAACTTTCACAACTAAGCGGTAAAGTTGCTAGTATTGAGTATGATCCAAACCGTAATGCTCGAATCGCCCTTATACATTACAGTGACGGACAAAAAAAATATATAATTTGTCCCCGTGCACTAAAAACAGGAGCTTCAATTTCTTCTGGAATTAATGCGCCCATTGAAATTGGAAATGCTATGCCTTTAGCTTTAATCCCTTTAGGAAGTATCGTTCATAATGTCGAATTAACCTTGGGTAAAGGTGGACAAATTGCAAGGGCGGCTGGAACTTATGCCCAAGTTATTGCAAAGGAAGGTGACTTTGTAACGTTGAAATTACCTTCTAATGAAGTTAGACTAGTCTATAAAGAATGTTTTGCAACTTTTGGGCAAGTTGGTAATGTTGATGTTTTGAATATAACACTTGGTAAAGCAGGGCGAAAACGTTGGCTTGGAAGAAAGCCAAAGGTTCGAGGGGTAGTACAAAACCCAATTGACCACCCTCATGGTGGTGGTGAAGGAAGATCACCAATCGGTAGAGCAAAGCCAGTGACTCCTTGGGGTAAACCAGCATTAGGCATTAAAACGCGAAAAGCAACAAAAGCAAGTAGTCGTTATATACTACGTAGCCGAACTAAATAAACGTAAAAATTTTTATTAAATGACACGTTCTTTAAAAAAAGGTCCATTTGTAGGATCGAAAATTATGGTGCAAGTTGAAAGCATGAATGCGGCAGGGAAAAAAGATATTATTAAGACCTGGTCGCGTTCATCGACTATTTTACCGCTTATGATCGGTCATACTTTTGCGGTGTATAACGGGCGACAGCATGTGCCCGTTTTCGTCACAGATCAAATGGTAGGTCACAAGTTAGGGGAATTTTCACCAACTCGGACATTTAGATCGCATATAAAAAAAGATAAAAAGGGAAAACGATAGATAACATATGGTCAAGAATATCCTGCGACAGAACGAGATACAAGCTGTCTCAAAATATATAAGAATGGCCCCTAGCAAAATTAGAAGAATCTTACAACAAATAGAGGGTAAAAGTTATGAAGAGGCTTTGATGCTGTTGAAATTTTTACCTCATGCGTCGTGTGAGCCTATTACAAAAGTTCTCCGTTCGGCGGTTGCAAATGCGAAGCACAACAATGATATGGAAGAGAGTGACATTATTATTACAAAAGCTTTTGCCGATAAAGGTCCAGTTCTTAAGAGATTTAGACCACGTGCCCAAGGGCGTGCATTTCGAATTTTGAAGCCTACGTCGCATATCACAATTGTCGTATCCAATTCACTGTAAGGTGGCATACCAGAATTTAATTTTAGAAAAACAAAAATTTATTTAACTGTAATTAACCGTGGGTCAAAAAACACATCCAACTGGTTTTCGAATCGGTATTAATAAGGCACATGACACAACTTGGTTTGCAAGTTATGCAAATTATAGCCAGACTCTAGAAGAAGACTACAAAATTCGAAAAATTTTCGAAAACAATTGGCAAGGATTATATGAAAAGATTGGTGTCGCTAAACTAGAGATTAAAAGAAATATAGGACAATTAGAGCTAATTATTCACGCTGCTCGACCGAAAGCAATAAGGTCAAATAACGAGGAGAATTCTGCTTTTATCGACCTAAGAAATCAAATTAAAAAAGTACTAAAAACTCCTAAGCAAATTAGGATCAAAATATACCAAATTGAAAGAAGCGAAGGGGAAAGCACTCTTGTAGGTCGCTCATTAGCTTCGCAGCTAGAAAAGCGAGTGGCGTTCCGGAAAGCTATACGCCAGTCCGCTCAACGCCTTCAAAAAAACGGTGTTAAAGGTTTCAAATTGCAAATATCAGGCCGTTTGAACGGAGCAGAGATGGCTCGAACTGAATGGGTCAGAGAAGGAAGAGTTCCTCTACAGACCTTACGAGCTGATATCAATTACGCAACTTGTCGTGCATACACGACGTATGGCGTAATTGGAATTAAAACTTGGATATTTAATAAAGAACTTATTTAATAAATTTCACTCAAATTTTTATGTTACTCCCTAAAAGAACTAAATTTCGAAAATTACATCGGGGAAGACTAAAAGGTACGGCGACTAAAGGGAATACAATAGTATTTGGTGATTACGGTATACAAGCCTTAGAACCTGTTTGGTTAACTTCGAGACAAATTGAAGCAACACGACGAAGTATTACAAGATATGTAAGACGTACAGGGAAAATCTGGATTAGAGTTTTTCCCGATAAGCCAATTACCGAGCGAGCAGCCGAAAGTAGGATGGGATCTGGGAAAGGTGCAGTCGATTATTGGGTTGCTGTAATTAAGCCTGGCATGATTCTTTTCGAAATTAACGGCCTCAGTCCTGAAATGGCTAAAAAAGTTTTAAAGCTAGCTTCGTATAAGCTTCCTATTAAAACGAAGATTCTTACTCGTCAAACTGGTGAATAATTGTTATTAACATTCTAAAAGATAAAAATGGCTGTTAAAGAACTCATAGGAGTAGTTGTTAGTGATAAAAAAGACACAACTAAAATTGTTGCTGTTAAACAAAAGGCGGCACACAAGGTCTACAAAAAAGTTATTACGCAGACAAAGCGTTATGCTGTCCACGATATTAATTGTGGCGCTAAAATTGGTGACAAAGTTCAAATCAGAGAAACAAGACCTATCAGCAAGACAAAAAGATGGTCTTTGACATGTGTATTAGAAAAATCTTCAACGTAAATAATAATGATACAACCACAAACTTGCTTAAATGTAGCTGATAACAGTGGAGCAAAAAAGCTGATGTGCATTCGTATTCTTGGAAGTAGCCGCCAGTATGGTCACGTAGGTGACGTAATAATAGGCGTTGTAAAAGAAGCTACACCTAATCTTACAGTGAAACGTTCAGATGTAGTTAGAGCTGTAATTGTAAGAACAAAGCAATCAATTCGACGAAAAGACGGCAGCCGATTACGCTTCGATGATAATGCCTCGGTGATTATCAACAAAGAAAACAATCCACGCGGAACAAGAGTTTTTGGACCAATTGCACGCGAATTAAAAGAATCAGGATTTACAAAAATCGTTTCGTTAGCGCCTGAAGTACTATAAATTGGCTTAGGTATAATTTGATATTTAAATTGGTTAAAGAATGGAAAAAGGTTTATATAAAGTATACAAAGAACAAGTCGTTCCTGCGCTACTCAAAGAATTCCGATATAAGAATATTGAGGAAGCACCAAAAATTTTAAAAGTTTCGATAAATCGAGGGTTAGGCGAAGAATCGCGAAGCTCAAAAGAGCTCGAAGCCAGTCTTAAAGAACTAGCAATGATTTCAGGTCAAATGCCGATTGTTAATAAGGCGAAAAAATCAGTCGCAGGTTTCAAAATCAGAGATGGTATGCCGGTTGGTGCTTCGGTTACATTACGTCGCGAAAAAATGTATGCTTTTCTTGAGCGCTTAATACATATTACGTTACCAAGAATTAGAGATTTCCGTGGAATTAGTGCAGAAGGATTTGATGGTCGTGGTAATTACAATCTAGGGATTAAGGATCAACTTATCTTTCCTGAGATGAACTATGATGATGTAAATCAATTGCAAGGCTTAGATATAGCGATTACTACAACTGCAAAGACTGACGAGGAAGGCTATAGTCTTTTAAAGACTCTTGGTATGCCATTAAAGGCAATATAAAAAATTTTAGTGAAATAAATTTTTATGGTTAATGATACGATCGCAGATATGCTTACACGTATCCGCAATGCAAATTTAGCGAAACATCAAATTGTTCAAATACCACTTACAAATACAACATTAAGTATCGTAAAGGTTTTAGAAAAAGAAGATTTAATTGCTTCATTTGAAGAATTAAACAACGGAAAAAATAGTACTATCTTAGTTTCTCTTAAATACAAAGGGGTAGAACGTATACCTGCTATTACGAAACTTAAAAGAATTAGTAAGCCAGGGTTACGAGTTTATAGCTCTGCAAAAAAGATGCCGCGAGTATTAGGTGGTTTTGGAGTTGCTATTGTTTCGACGTCGAAAGGTCTAATGACTGATAAAAATGTTCGCCAAGAAAATATTGGTGGCGAAATATTATGTTATATTTGGTAAATCGGATAATAAATTATGTCTCGTATTGGTAAATCGCAGATCGAAATCCCAAACAAAGTCAAAGTTGAAGTTGAGGGTCAAAAGGTTACGGTGAATGGTCCAAAAGGTAATCTTTCAAGAGTTTTACCTTCTTTCATTTGCTGTAGGTTTGATAAAGAACAGAAAAATCTTATTCTAGAAAACGCTGAAGATACGAAGCTAACAAATTCTCTTTATGGGTTATCAAGAACGCTAATCGCTAATATGGTTACGGGAGTGTCGACTGGATTCAATCGAAAACTGAAAATTTCAGGAGTAGGCTACCGTGCTCAACTAAGTGGTAAAGATTTAATTTTGCATATGGGTTACAGTCACCCAGTTCACATGGTTACACCACCAGATGTGGTTGTAAGTCTTGAAGGACAAACAACTATAGTTGTTTCAGGTGTCGAAAAAGATGTAGTTGGGGAGTTTACAGCGAACATACGTTCAGTAAGGCCGCCTGAACCCTATAAGGGGAAAGGAATAGCTTATGAAGGAGAAGTTATCCGCCGTAAAGCTGGTAAAACAGGTAAGAAATAAATAATAAACTATTATTTGATTATGGTTAACGAAAGAAAAAACTCGAAATCAAGAGAGGCGAAGTCCGAGTGGTCTGAACGTGTGGTCAGCATACAACGCGTAACGAAGGTTGTTAAGGGAGGGAAAAAACTAAGTTTTCGTGCTGTTGTCGTAGTTGGAGACGAGCGTGGTCAAGTTGGAGTTGGAGTTGGAAAGGCTGGTGATGTTATTACAGCTGTAAAAAAAGGTGTAACAGACGGTAAAAAGAATATCCTGACAATCCCGCTAACTAGTTCGGATTCGATCCCTCATAGAACAGAAGGGCGTTTTGGTGCTGCAAAAATTCTTCTACGTCCCTCGGCACCTGGTTCAGGTGTAATCGCAGGTGGATCTATTCGTACAGTGCTCGAGCTTGCAGGTGTTAAAAATATTCTTTCAAAACAGCTGGGCTCAAACAATTTACTAAATAATGCGAGAGCGACAGTTGTAGGGCTTAGTAACCTCAAGTCATATAAAGTATAAGTTACTACTGAGTCTCAAATTCGTATGGATCAAGAAACAATAAAAACATTGTTCAAGGAAAAAATTTTAAAAATTTTAACTTTATTACTTTTAATTCGGGTAGGGTTGTACATACCCGTTCCCGGTGTGGATCTCGATATATTTGAGAAGGGCCAGTCAATCAATCCTTTTTTTAGTTTTGCAAAAACATTAGTGGGTAATTCGTTTCTCGGCATTGGAACACTGGGTATCTTACCTTACATCAATGCTTCGATAATTATTCAGTTAGTTACACCTTTATTTCCTTCTTTGGAAAAGTTACAAAAAGAAGATGGTGCATTAGGTAGACAGCAATTACAGCGATATACCCGTTACCTAACTTTTATTTGGGCTCTTGGACTTAGTACTGGTATAGCAGTCTTCTTAATTAAACCCATATGCTTCGATTGGAGTATATTATTAGGGTTAAAAATTGTTATATCATTAACCGTTGGGTCGATTTTATCCATGTGGTTTGCTGAGTTGATAACAGAGAAAGGTCTTGGAAATGGGTCGTCGATGATTATTTTCGTCAACATTGTTGGGGGTATACCGAATAACCTAAGCGCCGTAGGAGACAAAATTTTAGGCCAAAACCTTTTTGACACTTTTCTATTGTTATTTAAAGATGGAGTATTTTATTTTTTTATAGTGTTAACGATTATCTTTTTTCAAGATTCCTACAAAAAAATACAACTCATATCTGCAAGACAACTTAGCACTGAAGTTAATGAAAGTAGTAAAAACTTGAATAGTTTTATACCGTTAAAATTGAATCAAGGCGGTATTATGCCATTAGTTTTCAGCTCAACGGTTTCGACTGCCTTAATAATTCCAGCGCAACTGGCGCTAAGTTCTATATCATCAATTAATAATTCGCTCGGGGTTCAGATTATAACCCTTTATTCTTTCGCTCTTAACACTTTCCTAATTGTCTTCTTTAGCTGCTTTTATGTATCACTAGTATTGAAGCCCAAAGACATGGCAGATAACTTAAGTAAAATGGCTTACGGTATACCGAACGTTAGACCAGGACGAGCGACAATCACATATTTAGAAAAGATAAGTAACCGCTTAGCTTTTGTAAGTGGAGTTTTTTTAGCGGCGTTAACTTTTTTTCCTATAATCCTGGGAAATTTCTTCCAGTTTACGCTTTTCAAAAACTTAACATCATTACTTATCTTAATAGGTGTAATTACAGATACTACGTCTCAAATACAAGGTTATCTAATTTCATCAAGGTACGGAATTAAAAAAACATAGACTTTTTATTGTTGCTACGTTAGCATTATTGCTAGTAGTCTTGTTTGAGAGTGAGGTATTGACTATAGATTTTATCTTTTATCAAGCATCATATCTCAACGAGGCTAAAACCTAAAATCAAAATTAAATCATGAAAGTTGTAAGTTCAATTGGGAGCTTAAAAAAGCGGTCAAAAGATTGCCAGGTTGTTAAGCGTCGCGGACGACTGTATGTGATCTGTAAATCCGATCCTCGCCTAAAAGTTAGACAAGGTCGGGCAAAAATGAAACGTAAATAAATTAAATAGAATAATGGTACGTATTTCAGGCATAGACCTTCCAAGTAATAAAAGAATAGAGATAGCTTTAACTTATATTTTTGGGATTGGTAAAACCAGTGCAAGTAAAATTTTAGAAAAGGCTGAAATTTCGCCTGATACTCGCTGTAACAATCTAGAAGACGAAGAAGTTACAAAATTAAGGGTAATTATTGATGAAGATTATCAGACAGAGGGTGATTTAAGAAGATTATATTCCCTTAACATTAAACGTTTAACGGAGGTAGGTTCTGCAGCCGGTCGTCGACACCGAGTAAATTTACCAGTAAGAGGACAACGAACAAGAACAAATGCCCGTACCCGCAAAGGAAAAAAATCAGTTGTGGCGAACAAAAAACGATAAAAAAACTATTTAAGAAAAAGCATTTTGACTTGATATGATAAAACAAGCAAAGCGATTTACGGGTAAAAAAGGAAAAAAAATTACTGGCAGTGGAGTCGTCCGTATTAAATCAACATTTAACAACACGATAGTAAATATTACAGATAAAAGTGGAAACACTTTATTTTGGGCTTCTGCAGGTGGTTGTGGATTTAAAGGGGCAAAAAAAAGTACACCCTTTGCTGCACAATCCGCTACGGAAAAAGCTGGTACCCTAGCTTTTGAGCAGGGAATGCGACAGGCGGAAGTACTTATAAGTGGACCAGGTAATGGTCGAGAGACTGCAATAAGAGCACTTTTAGGTTGTGGTATTGATGTAACGTTAATAAAAGACATTACTCCAGTACCGCATAATGGTTGTCGTCCACCTAAGAAAAGACGCGTTTAAGTATAATACTAGCTATCAAAGCTTCTTAGTAGAACGTTAGACAGTTTAAATAACATTTATTTATGCTTCGTATTCACTGTTTAGAATCAACAGCGACTAAACCAACAGAGCTTTTTTCACGATTTATAATAGGACCACTTAGTAAGGGGCAAGGTATTACTATTGGAAATGCTTTAAGGCGCACGTTACTGTCAAACACGCCTGGGATCGCAGTTAGCGGAGCACGTATTTCAGGTACCAACCATGAGTTTTCTACCATTAAAGGATTAAGAGAAGATATCATTGATGTTCTACTTAACTTGAAACAGCTTGTATTCAAAGGTAATTTTAGTGATCCTATAGTCGCACGTTTAAATTTTCAGGGACCTGGTATTATAAATGCTGGTCACATTGATTTAAACAATAATTTAGAACTTGTTGATCCCAAGCAATATATAGCAACAGTAGAAGGAAAAACAAGCCTAGAAATGGAACTTATTATTAAAAAAGGTGAAGGCTACCAGTTAAGTGACAAATCAGCTTTAACAATGCCAAGTGGGTTTTTGTCTTTAGACGCAATTTTTATGCCAGTAAAAAAGGTCAATTTTTTTATTGAGGTTGCTCAGGATGCGCAATCCAATGAGCAGGAAAGTCTAATATTAGAGGTCCAAACAAACGGTAGCGTAACACCAACTAAGGCTTTAAGTAAAGCAGCAATGACTTTAGAAGCCCTTTTTGAGCCATTTAAGAACATTAATACAAATACAGAGACAGCTGTTGAAGAAGAGAGCCGAGATATTCAGGAATTGGAACTAGAAAATACCATGATCGAAGAGCTAGAATTGTCCGTTAGGGCTTATAACTGTTTAAAGCGGGCGAACATAAGTACATTAGGTGACTTGCTTAAATACTCGCAGGAAGAGCTTCTAGAGTTCAAAAACTTCGGTAAAAAATCAGCTGACGAGGTATGCGAAAACTTGTATAAGCATTTTAATTTAACATTAACATAAAATAGCGAGGCTAGATGTCTACAGAAAATATAAATTCCACACAAAACGTATTTATTGCGGTTGGTCGTCGTAAGGAGTCAGTCGCAAAAGTAAGACTCATTCCAGGTACTGGAGAGGTTCAGATTAATAAAAAGCCTGGGGACTTATATTTCCAATTCAATTCAGAATATATTAGAAACCTAAAAGCCCCTCTTACTGTTCTAGGACTAGAGGCAAGTTTTGATCTATTTATTGAAGCGCGAGGCGGTGGCTTAAGAGGTCAAACCGATGCTGTGAAACTAGGCGTTAGTCGAGCCTTATGTGGTTTATCACAAGAAAGACGACAGGTTTTGAAAAAAGAAGGCTATTTAACACGAGATTACCGTTCTAAAGAGCGTAAAAAGTATGGTTTGCGAAAGGCAAGAAAGGCACCACAGTTTTCAAAGCGTTAATTATTATCGATTTTTTATTTTAGCTTATTAGAAATGCCAAAAGCAACAATACATCCGACATGGTACCCAACGGCAAAAGTTTTTTGTGATGGTCAATTGATCATGAAAGTTGGGTCAACAAAACAAACTTTGAACGTAGATATTTGGTCTGGTAATCATCCATTCTACACAGGATCCCAGAAGATTATCGATACGGAGGGAAGAGTTGAACGTTTCATGCGTAAGTATGGTTTAGAATAAAACCTTAAGGAAAAAATTTATTATTATTTATTTATGCCAACGATTCAACAGCTAGTTCGTTACGAGCGTTTAACAAATGAAAAGAATACAAAGTCGCCGGCTTTAAGAGCATGTCCACAGCGTCGTGGGGTCTGTACACGTGTTTATACTACGACACCAAAAAAACCGAACTCAGCCATGAGAAAAGTTGCGAGGGTTCGACTGACATCTGGGTTTGAGGTAACAGCCTACATACCAGGAATTGGTCACAATATCCAAGAGCATTCGGTTGTTCTTATTCGAGGCGGAAGGGTAAAAGATTTGCCTGGATGTCGATACCACATTGTACGTGGTACACTAGATGCGAACGGTGTTAAGGATCGTAAACAAAGTCGATCAAAGTACGGTGGTAAAAAACCTAAAGGTTAAAGAAAAAATGTCACGAAGAAGTAAATCAAAAAGAATACTTGTAGAACCAGATCCAATTTATAACAGCCGATTAGTCACATTACTGATTGCGAGAATTCTAAAATCAGGAAAAAAAACAATTGCTCAACGTATCGTTTACCAAGCACTAGAAATTGTGCTTGAGAAAACAGAAACAAACCCAATATTAGTGCTTGAAAAAGCCGTAAAAAATGTTACACCTCGAGTTGAAGTTAAAGCTCGAAGAGTTGGGGGGTCTACTTATCAAGTCCCGATCGAAATTCGAGCATACAGAGGCACAAATATATCACTAAAATGGCTCATAGAATTTGCAAGTACGCGTTCAGGTCGTGGAATGGCCTATAAGTTAGCAAATGAGATTCTTGACGCAATGAAAGAAGGTGGCGGGGCAATAAGAAAAAAAGAGCAAGTGCATAAGATGGCTGAAGCAAATAAAGCGTTCGCCCACTTTAAATATTAAAAGAAATTAAGAGAGGTATCAAAAATTCGCCAAAAGTATTGAAAAGTAATAGTATGTATTACTTGCGTAAAGTTAAACAAATATAATTTTAAATGGCACGTACAAAATTTGAAAGATCAAAGCCGCATGTAAACATTGGTACAATCGGCCACGTAGACCATGGTAAGACAACTCTAACGGCAGCAATCTCTGCAACATTAAGTCTTTATAATGAGAAATTAGGGAAAAAGTTTGATGAGATTGATTCAGCCCCTGAAGAAAAAGCTCGTGGTATTACTATTAACACAGCACATGTTGAGTACGAAACTGAGACAAGACACTACGCACACGTAGATTGCCCAGGACATGCTGACTATGTAAAAAATATGATTACAGGTGCTGCGCAAATGGATGGAGGAATTCTAGTTGTTTCAGCGGCTGATGGTCCAATGCCACAAACTCGTGAGCACATTCTACTAGCAAAACAAGTTGGTGTACCTCATCTTGTGGTCTTTTTAAATAAAGCAGATCAAGTTGATGATGAAGAGCTTCTAGAGCTAGTTCAACTTGAGGTTCAAGAGCTTTTAGAAAATTATGATTTTCCTGGGGATGAAATTCCTTTTGTTGCCGGATCAGCTTTACTAGCACTTCAAGCTGTAGAAGGTGGGCCGAAGCAACCAGGCGAGGACAAATGGGTGGACAAAATTTTCGAATTAATGAAAGCGGTTGATGATTATATCCCGACACCAGAAAGAGATACAGAGAAAAACTTCTTAATGGCTGTAGAGGATGTATTCTCTATTACAGGTCGTGGTACAGTTGCAACGGGACGAATCGAACGTGGTATCCTAAAGATCGGAGACACAATTGAGGTTGTTGGCTTAAAAGATACAAAAACAACAACAGTTACAGGAATTGAGATGTTCCAAAAAACGTTAGATGAAGGAATGGCAGGCGATAATGTTGGTATCTTAATTCGAGGAATTCAAAAAACAGAGATTGAGCGTGGAATGGTACTAGCGCAACCTGGGACAATTACACCTCACAAGAAATTTGAAGCCGAGGTATACGTACTAAATAAAGACGAAGGAGGAAGACACACACCATTTTTTACTGGCTACCGTCCTCAATTTTACGTTCGAACAACTGACGTTACTGGCACAATTATTCAATTTACAGGAGATGATGGAAGTGCTGCTGAAATGGTAATGCCAGGTGATCGAATTAAAATGACAGCCGAGCTGATCAACCCTATTGCGATTGAGCAAGGAATGAGATTTGCCATTCGTGAGGGAGGAAGAACTGTAGGTGCAGGTGTTGTATCTAAAATTTTAGATTAATAAAAACATGGACCGTTTAAAAGTTGTAATACCAAAATTACGTATCGCTCTGAAAGCTTATGAAGCTACGCTCTTAAACAATTCTTGCCAACAGATTTTACAGGCAGTAAAAGGCGAAAATAGCCTGAAAGTGATTGGACCTGTTCCATTACCAACGAAAAGAAGAATCTATTGTGTTCTACGCTCGCCACATGTTAATAAAGATGCCAGAGAGCACTTTGAAATACGTACCCATAAAAGGTTAATCGATATTTACAAAGCCACAGAGACAACATTAGAAAATTTACGTAATCTAGATCTACCCGCAGGAGTAGATATGGAAATTAAAAACGTATAAAGTAAAAAAAACCAGAACTAGTTTTAGTTCTGGTTTTTTAGCCTTAAAAAGAAAACAATAAATTATTTATAAATAGCTTCAGTTTGAATAAGTTCCTGTTTCCTTATATTTCAAAGATCTTAAATGCTATATCCCTCAGCCTTTTGATTTCCAGTTTGCTGCTTAAGACAGTTAATCTAGCAAAAGATAGTGTCTTTACTTTTGATAACTCCGCTCATTTATATAGAAGTCCAAAATATAATATGAAGGCAACATTCTATATGTTTAACAAATCCTGAAAAATATTTTGGCGCAGCTAACAAGACTAATTTTGTGCTTCTAAAAAGCGGGATTGACGGGACTCGAACCCGCAACTTCCGCCGTGACAGGGCGGTGCTCTAACCAATTGAACTACAACCCCTCTTCAGGGTAACATAATTGTATAAAATACCCTGAAAAAAGTCAAGATAATTTACGCTATAAAAACGAAATATCTTTTTTCTGGCTTTGTTGATAGTTTGTCTCTTTAAGTTTTTTTAGAATTTTAGAGAAGTATTCTTGTAAGTACTGTTCCAAAGTAGATAATTCGTCTTTGGTAAATATGCTGGTAGAATTTAATATGGAACCATTTTGTCGCAGCAGCTCGGAAAATTGTAGACGGTCAGCTATATTCCACGTAAACTGTAAAGAGCGTAGTATAGTTCTTAGACTACTTAAAACGAATAATGGAATATAAGAGATTTTTGATTTTTTTCCTGAAAGACGCTCACAAAGTTGAATAATTTGCTCAGGAGTCCAAGATGTAGGACCAAGTAAAGGTACAGTTTTAGTAGTTTTATCTCTCTCAACTACTGCAAGACTATTTAGCACAACTTTAGCAGCATCTTGAGTATCGATATAAGCTGTAGGTACTATTTTTTCAACAAGCCAAACCGTTTGGCTATCTAATATAGGTATTGCATATTGCTCAATCAAACCTTGGAAGAAGCCCGAGCACTCAAAAACTTTTGAGTTTATATTTGATTGTTTTAATTTTTCAATGAACTTAACCTTTAAATCTAACAAAGGAACATCAGTATTTTGCTCTGCATTTAAAAAAGAGAAAAATACGAAAGATTTGATACCAGCTAATTTTGAAGCCTCTAAAAGAGCCAACTTTCCTCGCCAGTCGCACTTTTGTGCATTGTAATCATCTGTTGGACGAACAGTAGAAGCATCTATAACAACGCGAACCCCTTTAAGTGAAGGAGGTATAGTGGCCGGTAAAGTTAAATCTCCATAGACTAACTCTGCGCCCCAATCACGTAAAAAGTTTCCGCGACGTAAATTACGTACTAAGCATTTTACTTGATAACCTTCATCGAGGGCCCGTTTCGCGATTTGTCGGCCTAAAGTCCCAGTACCTCCAATAATAAGTAAACTCATTTTTTAGTTTTTAGTATATTAAATTAAGTTAATCTCACATTGTAAGACCAAAATGATATTTTGCATGAGTAAAAATACGCACTTTTTAGATAAATAGTGATTTAAAAGACCAGTTTTTTAAGAAGTTAAAGGTTCAATCATAATAATATTAATTGAAAATTTTTATTTAGGTAATGGCTAAACAAGATTATAAGACTATAAAACCAACAATAATTGTATAATATTGTGCTTATTTCAAAATACTGTGATACCAATCCTCCTTTAATTTAGAATGTTCGGAGACATTTGACAGCTAAAGTTTGCATAAGTAAATGGCTCTTTTGAATAGAATAGAGAAACACCTGCTTAGTTTGTATTACAAAGTTATTACAGGATATTTTCTACATGACGTTATCCCATTTAGAAAATATAAAATAAAAATTTTTAACCGCGACTCCAAAATAATTAAGGTAATTAGGGATTATCTTAACAACAAAGCTAGTTTGCGTACTTCTTAGTTTTATTTCTAAACCCATTATATAGCTTGCATGCAGTTTAAAACTGTCATCGTCCAAAACGCAACTTAAATTGTACTTTAATAGACGGACCGAGAAAGAATTTTAAAAAATATAATCGCTGGAAGATTATTTTATAGCTTCACTTAAAACCTAACAAGGTATGGAGTTCAATTAATATGATTTAAGATAGTTGAGTCAAGTATTTTAATTCTAGCAATTATTGTTGCTGGTATTTATGCGGCGACGAATGACAAGATTATTGAGTTATTATCAGTTGCCCAGGGGCCGAGAAAAGAGATGATAAACAGGTAGAAGTTATACTGAAGTTCGGCCGCTTAAAAAGCGCATATTTTAGTATAAGAAAGATCCAAAAAATTGTTCTTGACAGATTAAAGAACCAACAGCTATTATCTCATCAGATTAAAAAATATTTATAAGTTGTTTGAAAAAACTATTTGAATACCATGGAGAGTTTGATCCTGGCTCAGGATGAACGCTGGCGGTATGCTTAACACATGCAAGTCGAACGAGAGTTTTTAACTCTAGTGGCGAACGGGTGCGTAATACGTGAGAATCTGCCCTTAGGAGAGGAATAACTGTTGGAAACGGCAGCTAAGTCCTCATATGCCGAGAGGTGAAAAGTTTCGACTGCCTAAGGATGAGCTCGCGCCTGATTAGCTTGTTGGTAGGGTAATGGCCTACCAAGGCCACGATCAGTAGCTGGTTTGAGAGAATGATCAGCCACACTGGGACTGAGACACGGCCCAGACTCCTCCGGGAGGCAGCAGTGAGGAATTTTCCGCAATGGGCGAAAGCCTGACGGAGCAATACCGCGTGAGGGATGAAGGATTTTGGTCTGTAAACCTCTTTTTTCAAGAAAGAAGCTCTGACGGTACTTGAAGAATAAGCATCGGCTAACTCCGTGCCAGCAGCCGCGGTAATACGGGGGATGCAAGCGTTATCCGGAATCATTGGGCGTAAAGCGCCTGTAGGTTGTTTAGTAAGTTCGTTGTTAAAGACTAGGGCTTAACCCTAGGAAAGCGATGAAAACTATTAAACTTGAGTATGGTAGGGGTAGAGGGAATTTCTAGTGTAGTGGTGAAATGCGTAGATATTAGAAAGAACACCGGTGGCGAAAGCGCTCTACTGGGCCATTACTGACACTGAGAGGCGAAAGCTAGGGGAGCAAAAGGGATTAGATACCCCTGTAGTCCTAGCCGTAAACGATGGGTACTAGGTGTTGTGTTTTATATACAGTACCGTAGCTAACGCGTTAAGTACCCCGCCTGGGGAGTACGCTCGCAAGGGTGAAACTCAAAGGAATTGACGGGGGCCCGCACAAGCGGTGGAGCATGTGGTTTAATTCGATGCAACGCGAAGAACCTTACCAGAACTTGACATACTACGAATCTTCTGGAGATAGAAGAGTGCCTTCGGGAATGTAGATACAGGTGGTGCATGGCTGTCGTCAGCTCGTGTCGTGAGATGTTGGGTTAAGTCCCGCAACGAGCGCAACCCTCGTTTTTAGTTGCCAATTTATTGGGGTTTCTAGAAAGACTGCCGGTGATAAACCGGAGGAAGGTGAGGATGACGTCAAGTCAGCATGCCCCTTATGTTCTGGGCTACACACGTGCTACAATGACAAAGACAAAGAGTTGCAAATTCGCGAGAACTAGCTAATCTCATAAACTTTGYCTAAGTTCGGATTGTAGGCTGAAACTCGCCTACATGAAGTTGGAATCGCTAGTAATCGCTGGTCAGCCATACAGCGGTGAATTCGTTCCCGGGCCTTGTACACACCGCCCGTCACACCATGGGAGCTGGTCATACCCGATACCGTTAGTTTAACCGTTTGGAGAACGACGTCTAAGGTAGGGCTAGTGACTGGGGTGAAGTCGTAACAAGGTAGCCGTACTGGAAGGTGCGGCTGGATCACCTCCTATAAAGGAAATTTATCAATGTATTTATTAATGCAATTGAATTTATTAGCTTATTTTCACACTTTTAATCTGATTTCAGGCTTTTAGTCTGACCACGAATAAAAAACAAAGATTTGAAAATTGAATATTTATTAAGTACAAAAAGTCAAGCGAACAAGAGCTTACGACGGATACCTTGGTGTCTAGAAGCGATGAAGGGCGTGGCTACCAACGAAATATCTCGGGGAACTGGAAGCAAGTTTTGATCCGAGAGTACCCGAATAAGGAAACTTCTTGAACTACTCCTTGAATAAAATAAAGGAGAAAGAGCAA